CCAGTCTATTTATAAGTGAAATTCAAGTAAACAAGGGAACCTTTTTAAAGAGATTTCAACCTAGAGCTCAAGGGCGTGGTTATCCCATACATAAACCTACTTGTCATATAACTATTGTAATGGGGATAATTTCTAGATGAAAAAGTATTAGAAATTTTGTTAATAGAAAAAAATTATATATATGATATGGGACAAAAAATAAACCCACTTGGTTTTAGACTTGGTGTAACACAAAACCATCGTTCGTATTGGTTCGCAAAACCAAATAAATATTCCAAACTATTCGAGGGAGATAGAGGAATACGCAACTGTATTGAATTCTATGTGCAGAAACATATAAAAAATTCTTCAAATTATGGTGGAATTGCCCGTGTTGAAATTAAAAGGAAAACGGATTTGATTCAGGTTGAAATATATACGGGATTCCCTGCCTTATTAGTAGAAAATCGTGGCCAAGGGATAGAAAAATTGAAAAATAATGTACAGAATATACTTAATCCTGAAGATAGAAAACTCAGAATAACGCTAATTGAAATAGAAAAACCTTACGGCGAGCCTAGTATTCTTGCGGAGTATATTGCTCTCCAATTAGAAAGCAGGGTCGCTTTTAGAAGAACTATGAAAAAAGCTATTGAATTAGCTAAAAAGGGTAGCATTGGGGGTATAAAAATACAAATAGCTGGGCGTCTTAATGGAGCTGAAATAGCTCGTGTTGAATGGGCGCGAGAAGGCCGAGTTCCTTTACAAACTATTAGAGCTAAAATTGATTATTGCTATTATGCGGCTCAAACTATATACGGAGTATTAGGAATAAAAGTTTGGATCTTTCAAGAAAGTAGAAATTAGTTTAACCTGATTCAATTAATTCGTCATAAATAAAAAAAAACTTGCTATGCTTAGTGTGTGACTCGTCCGTATCGAAGTTTTTTCTTTTATGCAAAAACTTCGAGAATCTAGTTTATACTAGAAAATAATTTATGAATTTATCTTGGAACAAACCAATGAACTGACTGAGAAAATATCATATAAATATTTCTTAGATTATTTTCCACAGGAATCGAAAAATATCCTTGTGAAGCGAAATATATAAAAAATCGTATGGTTTACCAACGAATGAGTAAACTCGAAGTCTGAAGCATATATAAAAAGAGCTTAAATTCAATAACGACTGGGAAACTTGAATGTAAATATAAGCTCTACTACGAGGGGGAACCTAATCGAAAAATCCTGAATCATGAAGACGAGAAAATCTATGGATAATTATAATTTAAGAAAAAAATTGAATCATCCATTAAGATAGGATGGCGAAAAAAACCAAGTATTAATATTAGTCAATTTAAATACTAAATTTTTGGGGAGTTAATATTCGCCCATGAATTTTTTCGCACGATTCTCAGCAGATATTTTCAAAAAGGTGTTTAACGGTAAAACTTATATTCATGAGGAGCCGTATGAAAAGAAATTTTCATGTCCGGTGCTGAAGTAGCGGTAAAGATCGACTACGACCCAAAAAGAACGAAATTTCGTAAACAACATAGGGGAAACCTAAAAGGAGTAGCTACTCGGGGCAATTCAATTTGTTTCGGGAAATTTGCTCTTCAAGCGCTTGAACCTGCATGGATTACATCTCGACAAATAGAAGCCGGACGACGGGCTATAACTCGTTATGCTCGGCGTGGTGGAAAGTTATGGATCCGCATATTCCCGGATAAACCAATTACTGTGCGACCTGCAGAAACACGAATGGGTTCTGGAAAAGGATCCCCAGAGTATTGGGTAGCTGTAGTTAAACCTGGAAAAATACTGTATGAAATAAGTGGAGTCTCTGAAAACATTGCTAGAGCTGCGATGAAGATTGCTGCACAAAAAATGCCTATATGTACTGATTTTATTACAGTCCATATTGGCAAGAAACTAGATACATAAAAATTATATATGTTATATATGTTATATAACATATATAATTTGATTTAATCCTCTTCAATTGAAAAATTAGATAGAGTTTACTAACGAAAAAAATGATTCAACCTCAAACCTACTTAAACGTCGCAGATAATAGTGGAGCTCGCAAACTAATGTGTATTCGAGTAATAGGAACAAGTAATCGTAAATATGCAAATATTGGTGATATCATAATTGCTGTGGTTAAAGAAGCAGTTCCAAATATGCCCATAAGAAAATCAGAAATAGTTAGAGCAGTTATTGTACGTACTCGCAAAGGATGCAGACGTAATAATGGTTCAGTAATAGAATTTGATGATAATGCCGCAGTTGTCATCAATCAAGAAGGGAACCCGAAAGGAACTCGTGTTTTTGGCCCTATTGCTAGAGAATTAAGAAAATCTAACTTTACGAAGATAGTTTCACTAGCTCCAGAGGTTTTATAAATTTATAATTTTTTCCTGAAATTATGGTAAAAAAAATTATAGAAATCAATTCATTTTTGTAATTTCAAGCTAATTATAGACTAAGAAAACCTTTTTTTCTTTTTCCCATATTTTTCAAAAAATTCAAGGAGTTTTTATGGGTAACGATACCATTGCTAATATGATAACTTCAATAAGAAATGCAAATTTGGGAAAGATAAAGACGGTTCGTATACCTGCTACTTATACAACCATAAACATCGCAAAAATTCTTTTACGAGAAGGGTTTATAGAAAATTTCATTGATAACCATAAGAATGCAAAAGATATTTTAATATTGAATCTAAAATATCAGGGAAAAAAAAGAAAATCATATATAACAACTTTGAGACGCATTAGCAAACCGGGTTTACGAATATATTCTAATCATAAGGAAATTCCTAAAGTTTTAGGTGGAATGGGAATTGTAATTCTTTCAACCTCTGGAGGCATTATGACGGATCGAGAAGCTCGAAAAAAAAAAATAGGAGGAGAACTTCTATGTTATGTTTGGTAGTTTATCAAAAAAATATTTATAAAGAAAAAATAGCTAAAACTGTTTTTATCAACATTAGTTAATTCAAAAGGAGACTCTCCTCTTAATGAAGAAACAGAATTTAATTGATATGGAAGGTGTTGTTACAGAATCACTTCCTAATGCAATGTTTCGAGTTTGTTTAGATAATGGATGTCAGGTTTTGACCCACATTTCGGGAAGAATAAGGCGAAATTATATACGAATATTACCAGGAGATAGGGTGAAAGTAGAATTAAGCCCTTATGATTTAACTAAAGGTCGTATAACATATAGACTCCGTACGAGATCTTCTAATAATTGAAAAAACCATGAGAGATAGAAATGAGGACAAAATAAATATGAAGATTCGTGCTTCTGTTCGTAAGATTTGTGAAAATTGTAGATTAATTCGGCGTCGAAGACGAGTAATGATAGTGTGTTCTAATCCAAAACATAAACAGAGACAAGGTTAGAAAATAAATGTTCATAATCGAAATACATTATATATTATATATACTAAACTATGCCGAAATCTGTTAAAAAAATAAATTTACGTCGAAGTAAACGTAGATTACCTAAAGGAGTTATTCATATCCAAGCAAGTTTTAATAACACGATTGTAACTGTTACAGATATACGCGGACAAGTTGTTTCTTGGTCCTCCGCCGGTGCTTGCGGATTCAAAGGTACGAAAAAAAGCACACCATTTGCTGCTCAAACTGCCGCAGAAAATGCTATTAGATCCCTAATTGATCGGGGTATGAAACAAGCCGAGGTTATGATTAGTGGCCCAGGTCCGGGTAGAGACACAGCATTACGAGCCATTCGGAGAAGTGGTATAATACTTAGTTTTGTACGTGATGTGACACCCATGCCACATAACGGATGCAGACCCCCTAGAAAAAGACGTGTATAAATAAAGCCATTACAATAAAAATATTAATATGAGTCAGGATGAAATAGGAGTATCTACTCAAACATTACAGTGGCGATGCATCGAATCTAGGATAGAGAGCAAACGTCTTCTTTATGGCCGATTTGCTATTTCACCCTTCCGAAAAGGCCAAGCTAATACGGTTGGAACAGCAATGCGCAGAGCATTACTTAACGAAATCGAAGGAGCATCTATTACCTATGCTGAGATAAGAAAGGTAAAACATGAATACTCCACAGTAATTGGTATCCAAGAATCAATTCATGATATTCTCATTAATCTGAAAGAAATCGTTTTGAGAAGCGATTCTTGCGAGCCTCAAAAAGCATATATTTCTATTTCGGGACCGAAAAGAGTGACTGCTCAAGATATTAAAGGGCCCTCTTCTGTTAAAATAATCGATGATACGCAATATATAGCGACCTTAACGGGAGCCGTTTCACTGGATATTGAATTAAATATCGAAAGAGATCGTGGATATCGCATAGGAGATCTAAAAAAATATCGAGACGGCATTTTTCAGGTAGACGCCGTATTTATGCCAATAAGAAATGCAAATTATAGTGTTCACTCTTTTGAAAGCGGGGAAAAAACGAAAGAAATACTTTTTCTTGAAATATGGACTGATGGAAGTCTTACCCCAAAAGAAGCACTTTATGAGGCCTCTCGAAATTTAATTGATTTATTTGTTCCTCTAATCAATTCAGAGAGGAAAGATAAGATTCTTGGGATAGATAAAAAAAAGGAATCCGATACGGATTACTTTCCTTTCCAACTCCTGTCAATTGATATGGAAGAAATCACGAAAGATTTTGCTTTTAAACATATATTTATTGATCAATTAGAATTACCTGCTAGAGCTTATAATTGTCTCAAAAGGGTCGATGTACATACCATAGCCGATTTATTAAATTATAGCGAAGATGATCTTATAAAAATAAGAAATTTTGGTAAGAAATCGGTGGAACAGGTATTAGAAGCTTTAAAAAAGCGTTTCTCGATTAATTTACAAAAAAATATAACGAAATAATTTTTTTTAAATTCTTGCAGGTGATCAAAATTTTACGCTTGATATCGAAAAATATTGACCCCCCCTAAAATTTGTGATTTAAAAAGAGATCTTAAGGGGGGTTTACATTACATATTACCCGAATCAAATATTATATTATTTCTTCATCGGTAATCAATGAATAACAATTTTTAAAATAGACCTAAAGTTAAAGATTTATCAATCGGTAAAGCGGCTCCGATACCTAACCAGAGAGCCACGACGGTACCAATTAAAAAAACTGTCGTAGCTACTGGCCGACGAAAAGGATTTTGAAACTTATTCACATTTTCCAAAAAAGGTACTGTTAATAATCCCGCGGGTACCGCAGCCATTAAAAGTACGCCCAATAGCTTATTAGGTACTGTACGAAGTATTTGAAAGACCGGGAAAAAATACCATTCGGGCAATATTTCCAAAGGGGTTGCAAAAGGATTTGCCGGTTCCCCAATCATTGAAGGTTCTAGAACGGCCAGACCTACGGTGCATGCAATAGTGCCTAGAATCACTACTGGAAAAATATACAAAAGATCATTTGGCCAAGCGGGCTCTCCATAATAATTGTGACCCATACCTTTAGCTAGCTTAGCTCGTAATACAGGATCAGTCAAATCGGGTTTTTTTGTTATTAGGATAAGTTTGGAAACCCCCAAAAGAATCGGACGTGATAATTTCTTATCATCCGGCTCAGGCAATGACGATAAAGATGTATAAATATATATAATTTCTTCTATACTCATAATCCAAATAAATTTATTTTTTTTTATTTTTTGGATAGTCTTCCACTTACTCTATTTTTTAATACAATATTTTTACTTATTAATAATTTTGCTATTCAATCTAATTTCATTAGATCCTTTTCATTATTCCGATAGTTTACAAGAAAAAACAACGAGAATGAATGCATTTATTTACTATATCTTTTCAACATTTCGAAATATACGAAATGATACTTATTATTTGGATTTGACGAAATCTTCTAAAATTGGATCATAGAATTATTATTTTTTTTATTTAGAGAAACTACCCAAGTTTTTACTCCTTCCTGAGGGAAAAAAATAATTGGGATAAAAACGCATAATTTTTTTTATTCTATGCGACAGATTACATTCTGTATAGCAAAACAAATAATTAGAAAGAGTCACACACTCCCATAATCCATTTTCCTTTTCAGATAATCTATTTAAATTAAACATATAAGAAATCTCACTTCGAGGTAGGAAGCCAGAATATATTAAGGTATGGCTATTGGTCATATAAACTATAATGGACCAGAAATACCCTGTTTACGAATCATTAAAAAATGCATTAACATAGATATTGCAGTAAGAAGTGGTAATACAAAAGTATGTAAACTATAAAAACGGGTTAATGTGGATTGACCCACACTTACACTTCCTCTTGATAATTCAACTAAAGGAGCTCCAATTATTGGAATAGCTTCGGGTACACCGGTTACAATTTTTACAGCCCAATAACCAATTTGATCCCAAGGCAGAGAATAACCTGTCACACCAAAAGATACGGTTAATACCGCTAAAATAACACCAGTCACCCAAGTTAATTCGCGGGGTTTTTTGAATCCCCCTGTTAAATAAACCCTGAAAATATGTAAAATCATCATTAAAACCATCATACTTGCTGACCATCTATGAACTGATCGGATGAGCCAACCAAAATTAACCTCAGTCATTATATATTGAACGGATGAAAAGGCTTCGATTACAGTAGGACGATAATAGGAAGTCATGGCAAAACCAGTAGCGACTTGAACTAAAAAACAGGTTAGAGTAATACCACCTAAGCAATAAAATATATTAACATGAGGAGGTACATATTTACTGGTTATATCATCTGCAATCGCTTGAATCTCTAAACGCTCTTCGAACCAATCGTATACTTTATTGAGATAGGTTACGAGCGCCCCCCCCCCTAAAACCGTAAATGATTGTTTAGAATCCTACGGCTTAAACGAAAAAAGCGTTAAATAATATTGCTTACTAAAAAATATTTTTTTCGCCACCTTCTCAAGTCTTTTTTTTATTCTTTATGAATTTTTTTTTATTGAGCAATCTTTTTTTATGAAATTTAATCCCAAGATTATCTTGTTCAAATCGTGATAATTTTTTAAAAACCTTAGATTCCCGTTAGGCTCCGATGACTCAAAAAAAAAAGATGCAATGGATCAAAATCTTTTTTACATATCATGTATTCGACAAACATTTTTACTAGGAAAACTACATATATTAAATCGATGACGGGACCTGGAGGTTTTTACGAATTAATCATAGTTTTAGTCTCTTTTTTTTCTGTGCTTCAAAATGCTAAAGATTCTATCCGTAAGCATTTGACAGAATTGAAACTTACCGTAAATGGATTACAAATTATCTTGTACTATTAATGATACTGATTCATTTGAACAAGTCGCACACCCATATTCGAAAAATCCTTCCGATTTATAATTACACAATTGAACTACCTTCCCCAAGAAAAAAGTAAAATAAATTCTTGAATTGCCGCAAATAAAAGCAGCAATTCAAAGATTTATCTTATTACCAACTTACGGGAACTCCATCTAATAAGACGGATGAATTATAAAGTTCCAAAATAATAACTAGGAAAACAGCAAAAAGAGCCATTGCAATACCCATAAGGGGTGTTGTTCCCCAACCTGGAGCTACTTTACCATACTCCGAATTCAATGGTTTCAATATATCACCTATACCACTTTTTTTCCCTCTAGTTCTAGGAGCATCATCAATTATTTGTGTAGCCATAAAACTTATAAGATTTTGTTGAGATTTATTAACTTTGTGTACTATTATATTAAAAATATACATTGGAAACATACCATTATCTTGGAATTACCTAAAAATGGAAACTGCAACTTTGGTCGCTATCTTCATATCTTGCTTACTGATCAGCTTCACAAGTTATGCTCTCTACACTGCCTTTGGACAGCCTTCTAATGAACTTAGAGACCCCTTTGAAGAACATGAAGATTAATAAGCCCAATGACTCTCTTTCCAGAGAGTCGTTGGGCTTAGGGAAATATGCAATTAAATGTAAATAATTATTTCTTTCCTTTGCTTGGTACTTTTGGCGGTTCCCTAAAAAAAATAGCAAAGAAAATAATTCCTAAAGTACCTACCAACAAAAATGTATAAACCAATGCTTCCATATGTTTGTGTATTAAGTAAAAATTTACAGAAGAATTTCGTATCAAATAGTCATTTTTTTTTGTTCAGACAAATTAAAAAATATGCTTATACTTGAAATTTATCTTATAAAAAATGTAGCTCATATTAGTTATCTTTTGGTTGTTGAATCCCCTAATTTCTGGAATGCCCCAAATTCAAGTTGAGCGTCCAAGTCAGGGTCAATACCTGCGAAAACATCTCTAAAGAGTGTTCTAGCGCCATGCCAGATATGCCCGAAAAAGAAAAGAAGAGCAAATGTAGCGTGACCAAAAGTAAACCAGCCTCTTGGACTACTTCGAAAAACACCATCGGATTTTAAAATAGCGCGATCAAATTCGAAAATTTCGCCTAATTGAGCCCGTCTAGCATATTTTTTCACTGCAGCTGGATCATCGAAACTAACTCCATCAAGCTCACCCCCATAGAATTCAACAGTTACGCCTACTTGTTCGACACTATATTTTGATTCTGCTCTCCTAAACGGAACATCGGCTCGGACAATTCCTTCTTCATCGACAAGAACAACTGGAAAAGTTTCGAAAAAAGTAGGCATACGACGTACAAAGAGTTCGTGTCCTTCCTTATCTTTGAAAATGGCATGGCCCAACCAGCCGACTGCTATTCCATCCCCGTTATCCATCGCCCCAGCCCTAAACAAACCGCCTTTGGCGGGATTGTTACCGATATAATCGTAAAACGCTAATTTCTCAGGAATTTTGGACCAAGCTTCAGATAAATTAAGATTTTCCGCCTTGCCAGCACGAATTCGTCGATCAATTTCTTGTTGGAAAAATCCTTGGTCCCACTGATAACGCGTAGGACCAAACAATTCTATGGGAGTAGCTGCAGAGCCATACCACATAGTTCCGGCAACCACGAAAGCAGCGGAGAAAACAGCAGCAATACTACTAGATAAAACTGTTTCAACATTCCCCATACGTAATCCTTTGTATAATCTTTGTGGAGGACGAACACTTAGATGAAATAGACCCGCTAATATACCTAAAATACCTGCAGCAATATGATGAGAAGCAATACCCCCCGGAACGAAAGGATCAAAACCCTCAGCACCCCAGGCTGGCGCTACGGGTTGTACCTTTCCGGTTAATCCATATGGATCAGATACCCATATTCCCGGACCAAATAAACCTGTTACATGAAAAGCACCAAATGCAAAACGAAGTACTCCAGAAAGAAATAAATGAATCCCAAAAATTTTAGGTAAATCAAGTGAAGGTTTACCCGTACGCTCATCACGAAATAATTCTAAATCCCAGAAAACCCAGTGCCAAATAGCCGCCAAAAATAATAGACCCGACAATACAATATGTACTGCGGCGACACCTTCATAACTCCATAAGCCAGCGTTCGTTACAGTTTCTCCCGTAATACTCCAACCTCCCCATGATTTTGTTATCCCTAAACGAGTCATGAAAGGTATAACAAACATACCTTGTCTCCACATTGGATCAAGAACCGGATCAGTAGGATCAAAAACAGCTAATTCGTATAGGGCCATTGAACCCGCCCAACCAGAAACTAAAGCAGTATGCATCAAGTGCACGGCGATTAACCGACCGGGATCATTCAAAACAACGGTATGGACACGGTACCAAGGTAAACCCATAAAAATACCCCTTTCTCAAAGAGAATTAATGTAAAACTTTTTTGCATTTGAAACAGCTACTATAATGTTAAACCCGATTTTTAATCATCCCAAAGGCTGTAACATTATCAATAAAAATACTGTCGAATCATCTACCAAAAAATAGAAGCAAAAACATTCTAGCATTTCTGTGTTTGGGATCACAGTGTAGAGATTGGTCCCACTTTTCATCTCAGTTAAATGTTTATTCGGAAAATCTTTATTATCATAGATGTTATTACCCGAGTATTATATTAAACATCTTATGTTTTTTTTCTACAACCTATACTATGATATAGTATTGAATATGGTATAATATAGTATTATTAACGTTTTCAAATCATAAAATTGTATTTAATTCATGGAGATAGATATGCCCATTGGTGTTCCGAAAGTTCCTTTTCGTCTCCCTGGAGAGGAAGACGCTGTATGGATTGACGTATAGTACAACTTATTAAACATCTTAGTTATAGGGAGTTTATCCATCATCATTTTATTCGATTGAGTAGTTCATCATTCACTCAATTTTTATGGGTTTGTCGGAGGATCTGAAACCTTAAAGAGATGAATAATTTATTTTATTAATCCATGGTTAGTCTAAATAAATTGAAGTATTTGAGCTTCCCCGGGTCTTTAATCAGTAACTCAAAAATTAGTCATTATTTGTTTGTACGTACAAATAAGAATCGAATAAAATTTATTATGGAGTAGAACATGAACCTAAAGATTTTAATTGAAAAACTATTTTGTGAATAAGATAATCTCGCTGCAATTAAAATTTTTGAATAAATATTGAAATGTATCGATATATGTATAGTAAGTTCAATAGGCAATATGAAAACGCAGAATTGAACGAGAAAATGTGAAAATCTTAAACTTTTTACAATAGCTTGAGCTGTATGCACTAACAAAGTGCTTGTACAGTTTTAATAAGAAAAGAATAACGAATTTATCCTAATCAATCGACTCTATCGGGAAAGACTGCTTTTCCTAGGTCAACAAGTTGACGACGAAATAGCAAATCAACTTATTGGTATTATGATGTATCTTAACGGAGAAGATGAAAGTAAAGATATGTACTTATACATAAATTCGCCGGGCGGCGCAGTTTTAGCCGGAATTTCTGTTTATGACGCTATGCAATTCGTAGTACCCGACGTACATACGATTTGCATGGGATTAGCAGCCTCGATGGGTTCTTTTATCTCAACTGGGGGGGAAATTACCAAACGTATAGCACTGCCTCACGCTTTGTGCCAATGAGTTTTTTTTCTTTATATCCATGTCTGCCCCGAAAAAGGTGAAAACAACATGACATATCTAGTTTCATACACGAATAAAAAAAGATTCAGTATGCATTATATATTTTTTGCGTTTATTCTAGCGTCATAAACTCGATTAAAACTTTATACGAGTTAAATTGATTCATAAAAATAGTTAAGAATAATTGAAAAATAAAAAAACTTTGGAATTGCTAAATAAAGATATATATCATGTAGCAAAAGAACAATCATAATAAAAAGACGGTCTTTGGATTATATTTTAAAAAGGTTTTTAACCTTATTACCTCATTTGTACGGGGATACTACTCCATTATAGAGCTGTATGCAATTGAAAATGCATGTACAGTTCATTCATTATATTTTGAATCCTTAACGAAAGATTATAATATAACTATTAATAGGGTAATGATTCATCAACCAGCAAGTTCGTATTATGATGGTCAAGCTGGGGAATGCATTATGGAGGCAGAAGAAGTTCTGAAACTTCGCGATTGTATTACCAAGGTTTATGTACAAAGAACGGGCAAACCTTTATGGGTCATTTCCGAAGATATGGAAAGGGATGTTTCTATGTCCGCGGAGGAAGCTAAAGTTTATGGTATTGTTGATTTAGTTGCCATAGAGAATGGTTCAAATCCTATAAATAATTAGCAAAAAATAAAGATATCATTCTATAAGAAGTTATTTATTTAAGGTTGGATCCCACCCAAACCAAACAAATTCTGCATACAATCTGAAATGCCTACTATTCAACAATTAATTAGAAATAAAAGACAACCGATTAAAAATGGAACTAAATCCCCTGCCCTTAGAGGATGTCCTCAACGACGAGGAGTTTGTACTAGAGTGTATGTGCGACTCGTTTGAATCAAAAACTCGAAATTTTTGGGATCACACTATTGCGGAGAGACTCCTAATGATAATAAGTTAAATATACATCATTTATTTTTATCGTATGAAATTTATAGTTTCCTTCGGTGCAAATCGAATCACCTTCTTTTTGGATGAAAAGCCATTCCTCAATGGTAGCGATTGATCATCAATCCATTAAGCGAGGAATATATATATAATATACAAAAATTTAATGTGAAGAAGTATTGATCATATTACGGCAAAAACGTAATTAAATGGTCAGCTGTCCAGCCAACTTTTTAATAACATGTCGTTAATTATTTATGATAAATATTTCATCTATCACTCCAAGGAGCTAAAAATTGGAAATTATACGAATAACTAATATTTGAAAAATATAGTAGCTTCGGCATATAGAGAGGGCCTAATCGTGGAGGTAGATACTATAGAAACGAGGAAATTCATGATTTTGCTTAGTTTAAGGTCCTATTCCTTTATAATTAAGAGGGTATCAGCCTAAAAAATCATGTTTGGGAAGGTTATAGCAGCAAAAGCTTTTGGAATTATCATTTTATACATTAGATACTTGGCACATGCTTGCTTATGCAGATAAGGATTTTCTTCGGAAATACAATCAAAAATTAAACAATATTTTATAATAGGAAAGAAATGGCACAATTTATATATATTTTTTTATAATTTTAAGTGGTAGAGTATGACTAGAGTCAAACGTGGTTACATAGCACGGAAACGTCGCAAAAATATTCTTACACTTACATCTGGATTTCGCGGAACTCATTCAAAACTTTTCCGAACTGCCAATCAACAGGGAATGAGAGCATTAGCGTCATCTCATCGCGATAGAGGTGAAAGAAAGAGAAATCTACGCCGTTTATGGATAACTCGAGTTAACGCAGCAGCACGGGATAATGGGATTCTATATAACAAATTAATCAGATATTTGTATAGTAATAAAATTCTTTTGAATCGAAAGATGCTTGCTCAAATCGCTATATTAGATAAAGTTTGTTTCTCCATAATAGTTAAGAGCAAAAAGGAATAGAAGTAACAGAGGAACCTCCCCCCGTTTAATTTACAGATTTGCTACGGGAAGGTTCCGATGAGGAAGAAATATTGAAACTGCAATAGAAAAAAATGAAAAGAAGAATTAATTTTCGTTATTTAGAAAAGGTAATAAAGCCAATACACGAGCCCTTTTAATTGCTATAGTCAATAAACGTTGCTGCTTCGAGGTCAATCTATTCATTCGTCTAGATAGAATTTTACCCTGCTCACTAATAAATCGCCGAAGCAAACTTATATTTTTATAATCAATAGATTCCCCTGATCTAATTGCTGGCATACGCTTACGGGAAGATTTTCTAGATCTGTTCATAACTTAATTCTATAAACCTTGTAAATATTTTTCATTTCTTTATTTCTTTGTGGATGGTATGTCTACCACAATAACGACAAAATTTTCTCAATTCCAGTCTAACTGGTGTATTTCTACGATTTTTCTGAGTAGTATATCTAGAAATACCCCTTTTTTTTTCATCATTTCGAGCACAATCAGTACATTCTAAGTTAATTGTTACTCTTATCTCTTTGCTCTTAGCCATAATTTTAATTAGGTTCTGGGTTAGTCAAAAACTGATCGATTAAATATCGGTGAAAAAAACGAACAAAGAATTCATCTCGTCGATTCGGATATAAAAAAGTAGAAATAAAATTCTTGTCTCAATATCTTTAAAGGAGCGGAAGAACTAAAGCATCCGGAAAGAAACGATTGATTTCTATCAATAAACCGGCTAGTAATCCGAACCACAAAGTTGCTAAAACAGGTGCTGTAGATAGATAGGTTTTTACATTTTGCATCACAAATTCTCCTTTTTTTTGAAGATACTCCGTATATTCGTATTTCATATACCCCATAGTCCGTATCGTACCCCAACTGTCTCTATCTCTAATTAAAAAAATGGTTCGACGTTTACAGTATAGAATATAATACAAAAAAAGGTACTAAAAGAATTTATCATTGTTTCCATTTGCAGTAAATCTTTACAGTTTTTAAGGGGAAGCAGGTAAACGAGTTGAACAAATAACTAGACATATAGATAAAAATATCGTACAATAATTGAAGTCAAGGGATGTAGCGCAGTTTGGTAGCGCGTTTGTTTTGGGTACAAAATGTCGCAGGTTCAAATCCTGTCATCCCTATCTTCGTTTTAACTCTATTTTTTAATAGAGTTAAAACGAAGATAGAAATAAAAAACGCTCTTAGTTCAGTTCGGTAGAACGCAGGTCTCCAAAACCTGATGCCGTAGGTTCAAGTCCTACAGAGCGTGGCTTGTACTGGCAGATAACGTGCCTCTACCCAAATTAGTATAGATAAAGGTTTATCATGGAGAAAAAAATAAAAAACAAAATTAAAGATCTAATTGATCACCGCGTCGATATTGCGAATACGCAGTTACGAATAATCCGACCAAAGTTATTGGAATTAGACCCAAAACAATTCCAGACAACAAAGCTTCAACCATTTTTTTATTCCTTTCATTGACCAGAATAATATCCAATTGATAAAGCATTCTAGTTCGTTACAGATCTCGAATCGATTTTAAAAAAGGAAAAAAACACACACAATGAGATTTTTTATATTTCTTCAAGTCATTTTACCTAAATAAGCCGTATCTTGCTTGAACCAATAAATAAAACTAATGCTAGAATTAGGGCCCCAATAAGAAACAGAGAGTAACTAAGTATAGTAATCATGAACATCCTAAATACGATATGTGACACAATTAAAATTTTATGCAAAATTTTTAGTATTAGTAGAAGGAATCAAAATTTCATAATGATTTCATTATTACTCTCGATTCATTAAAGAGTAATAATATTAATACTAGTATAGTATTAATTATAATATATATATCTAATTATTCTAATTAATACTAGTATTAATATTATCAGTGATTTGTTCCTTATTTCTGGCCGGGATTTATAAATAAAGAGAACTATACAGTTCCTAATTGCACATGGAGCGCGATATCAGATTGCAAAATTTTAAGAAACTAATTTGAATTAGTAATAGAAATGGCAGATTTTTTAATTTCGTATTAACCGACAAATCATGCTCAACGCTATTTATATAATAATAAAATTTCAGGTTACATAAACGATTAAAGACTCCACTTTTTATTATCAATCTAACCAATTTAAATTTTTTTTTATTAAGATTTGTCTTGCTGCACCGAAAGAACCTTGGCTATACTAAGTTGGTATGCTTCAAAAATACCTTTGGTATCAAATTGATAACCCAACAAGGTTGAAGGAATGATATTCTGCTTTTTCTGATTATACTCCTTCATGGGATTTATATCCCCCTTGTTTTTACAAATATACACGGAGCTAACCATGTCTGGAAATACAGGAGAGCGACCCTTCGCTGATATAATTACCAGTATTCGGTATTGGGTAATTCATAGCATTACTATACCTTCCTTATTTATTGCGGGTTGGTTGTTTGTCAGCACAGGTTTAGCCTACGATGTGTTCGGAAGTCCCCGCCCAAACGAATATTTTACGGAAAATAGACAAGAGGTTCCACTAATTACTGGCCGTTTCAATTCGTTGGAACAAATTGATGATTTTACTAAATCCTTTTAGATGGAGGTTTCAATGACTATAGACAGAACCTATCCAATTTTTACAGTAAGATGGTTAGCCGTTCATGGATTGGCTGTACCTACAGTTTTCTTTCTGGGAGCCATATCAGCAATGCAATTTATCCAACGATAAACTCTTGAAAAAAAAAATTATAGCTATGACACAACCAAATCCAAACAAACAAAGTGTAGAATTGAATCGTACTAGCCTCTATTGGGGGTTGTTATTAATATTTGTACTTGCTGTTTTATTTTCTAATTACTTCTTCAATTGAAAAGAAGAGTTTTTTTGCCTCATCTGGATAAGATAAATTATTTCTATTATTTGTAACTGTTTATGTTTTAGTATACGACTATTCAATAAAATTTCTAAAAGGAGTAAATTAAATGGCCAATACTACGGGAAGGATTCCCTTGTGGCTAATTGGTACTGTAGCTGGTATCCTCGTGATAGGTTTAATGGGTATTTTCTTCTATGGTTCGTACTCCGGATTGGGGTCATCTCTATAGATAGTAGTAAAATAGATATTGTAGAATGGAAAAGGATTCTTTACCCTATTGGAATTAAGACTTGGAACTTTACCCTTTTATAAGGGTAAAGTTTTTTCATAAAAAAATTATTTTTGGATCATTTCATTGGCACCTGATCTTGCTAAAGAATTTAAAATTTTTAGTTCTTTTTTGATTATTACCGAAAGATCTTTTTCTTTTTGGTACACTTCCGGATTAGTTATAAAACTCAAAAATTCATTTCAGCTAATTGTACTTTTTCAAATTGTTTCTTCTTAAGTACCAGAAAGATTTGAGCTAAAATTACTGATCCAAGGAATAGCAAAAGACCTTGAATACGTAATGGGTCTTGGAGTACTATTTCTGCGTCACCTTGACCAAATCCACCGACATTTGGATTATTAGTTAAAGGCTGATCAATCTTTACGGATTCACCTTCCGGAATAATAAGTTCTGGTCCCGCGGGTATGATATCAACCACCTCATGACCATCCGATATCTCATCGATCGCTATATCATATCCACCCTTTTCTCGACGTGAAATTCTACTTATTCTTCCTGTTGTTGAAGCATTGTAAACTGTATTATTACTTTTACTTCCATCAGGGTAGATTTGGCCCCTTCCTCTATTTCCACCTACATAGATAGGATATTTCAAAAAATGAGCTTCTCTACTGATAGCTGGATTCGGCGAAAGAATTGGAAAAACAATTTCACTATATTTTTTACCCGAAACAGGACCTATTACTAAAATGTTTTTGTTATTGTTGTTATAAGGTTGAAAAAAAAGATTTCCTATCTTTTCTTTCATTTCGGGGGGTACACGATCAGGAGGAGCTAACTCAAAGCCCTCCGGTGAGATAAGAACTGCTCCAACATTTGGAGAACCTTTTTTTCCATTAGCAAGTACTTGTTTCACTTGTAAATCATAGGGAATTCTAACAACGGCTTCGAACACCGTGTTTGGAAGAACAGATTGTGGAACTTCGATATTTACGGATTTTTTCGCTAGATGACAGTTAGCGCATACAATACGTCCAGTTGCTTCTCGAGGATTCTCGTAACCCTGTTGCGCGAAAATGGGGTATGCTTCCGAAGCAGATGGCCAAACTATTATGTTTATAACAATAGTTATGGAAATCGCTCGGGTGACCCATTTTAGAATCTTATTCAATTTTATGTTTTGCATGGTCCAATTATCCGTTTCAAATTATTTTGACGAGTAATAAATATGTTTGCTTACTTGCTCAATTTACAGCATATGCCGTTGTACTAACGATAGAAATAAAAAATGAAAAATTTTCTAATTTTGTTTGAATATCTAGGTACAAATAGAGTCATTCATATAACTCTATTTTTTAATTTTCCTATTCATTCATGGTATGATAAGTTGCCACAATCGAGGGTGATATACGATTCAAATGACGAAAAATCAAATATTTAAAAACTGTATCTAAAATAACTGGGAATGTCGAAACAAAACAAGAAATGACCTGTTTGTTATGAACGAATCCAAAATGCTCTAAACAAGAACTTATTAGAATTTCCCAACCATGAGGGGAATGGAATCCGATGCATAAATCAGTGACTAAGAGAATGAAGAAAGCCTTCATCGTATCACTTAAACTATAAAACAACTCTTGAGCCCAAGAATTTAAAATAACAAGTCGTTCTTTACCTAGAATGAATAAACCACTCAAAACGATGAAATAAATAATATCTGTCAATAAATGTAAAATGGTTTGAATACTATCTTCATTGTAATTTTTGACTAATTCAATTGTTTGTTGATGGATCTCACTATCTGAATTTTGCAATTGTATTTCGAACGATGAATTCGTTATAATTCTATCCAACCAAGACAATTCTTCAATCTCTTGAAGTTTTTCTAAAGCTTTCTCTTCTTGAAACGATGTTATAAAAATCTGAGATTGAGAGCTATTCCACCAATTAGTAATCCAAGGTTCTAAGAGACATTTCTGAGAAGACGTGGAAATTGCTAAGGGAATGAAAATCAGGCATCCAATATATTGCAAAGAAGCCAATGCTTGATATTTTGCTAATCTAAATTCTTGAAGCACCAAAGAACTCGATTGATTTGTCAATTCCGTCTTGAATCTGGAAAAAGTACGTGTTATTGACCGTGGTAGAAGACCTATAGATTCGTAAGCTATTGTTGCTGTCACTAATTCTGAGATTTCCGTCTCCAATAAAGAATATTCATTTTTTTTTTCTTCATCTATCGATAAGTAATGGCGTTTCCACATACGTAAATCATTCAAAGTTGCTTCAATCCAAACTAATTTTCTATTAATTTTTTTTTTGAATCCCCCCCCAGTAGCTAATGTAGAAATTGAAAGAGTTGCTGATTTTTTTCTATAGTAATGCTTATGCCTGGAAATATTTTTATCCAAGGAAAAACAATGAAACCAATCTAGTATCATGAACCTAAAAAAGTGGAACAAATTTATTAGATATAAACCAATTCTATATTGCAGAAGACGTATATATATTGTAAAAACATAATTGTTTAATTCCGTATTTGTATAAAAAACAATGGATTGCCAGGAACGTTTCGAAGATAAAAGCATGTCTCTAGATAAGAAGTAATCTTTCTTTACTTTTCGTATACGTTTGCTAATTATATAAGCTTTTTCTAGATAACAATATGGGTAATTTTGCCAATAGTATGAGTTATTCATAAGAGCTATTTAATTTTTGCCGAAAAAACAGCATGTATTTTTTGTCATTATAGCAAAAACCTAACTTGATTTTATTTTTTAGTTTCAAATACCCTCAATAGAAATTTTTAAGAAACGGGCTAATTCAGCTGCTTTATCTTCCATTTCCCTTAATGTGGAATATTCCTCAATACGACTCAGAGGAACATCTTGTTGACCTTTTATTTTTATATAAAGAACTCTACGAGATAGAAATCCTTCTTGAACTTCCATGCGTATTGCTCGAATATCTCTAATAAAGAATTGAATAAAAATACGACGATTTTTTCCGGGAAATCCCCAACGAAAGAGGGAAAATATTCCTTTTTGTTTGTCGAATTTATTGTATCCACTACCCACATTCCACCAAATAGTGCACCATAGATAAAAACTAATGAACAAACCTGCTATACCGTAAAAAAACATAACAAGTCCTTGTGGAACAAACAAAATTTGCTCAGCAGATAAAAAAAATATTAGATCTTTCCCTAAGTAACTGGATAATCCAACGATAGAGAAACCCAACGCACCTAATAAGATAATTGAAGCCCAACAGAAATTACTGATTCTTCGAGATCCTGTTATAAAATCTACCCTAATATCTTCAAATTGTGAATTCATAACAAGGCAGACTCTCCTAGAAAATTTTTAATAATAAATAATATTTATTTAAGAAAGATAAAGATATTGAGTAAAAAGAAAGGAAATAGGGTTTTAATAAAATAAAGGATTTATATCTCTTGATAGAAAATGGAGAAAGCAATAACATCGTATATATTTATGTACATACATCGTCATCGCCTTCTTCATTTTCTGTATTATTATTCCCTAACAAACAAAATTGCTATACGATCTCGTCTTGTTCAATATATATAAACAGGGAAGCCATCGTAATAGCTGGAAAAATCAAACCTACTAGTGGTACGAAAATAGAAGGTAAATAAGAAGCTGTCATAGAAAACTACCTCGTATGAATTAAATCTGCGAGAATAAAAAAATAAATATAATATGTACTATATTTTATCTGAAAATCAACCGAATAGTCATTATTTTTTATTTAAATAAAAAATAATATATATATTTGTTACGAAATATTTGAATACCATCTAAGATGGTATTGAACAAGTCAATGAATCAAGAACATAATTCAATTATTTTTATCTAGTAAAATAATTACTACGTTCTTTACAGGGGGCTGAACCGTAAAGCTCAAAAATTTCGCTTAAAACACCTTTTAAAAGATTACGTGGAACAATCAAATCAAGTAATCCATGATCAAATAAAGACTCTGCAACTTGAAAACCGTCTGGTATTTTTTGACGTAAAGTTTGTTCAATTACGCGTTTACCGGCGAATGCAATATAAGCTTTAGGTTCCGCAATTATAATATCTCCTAACATACCAAAACTTGCAGTAACTCCTCCTGTTGTGGGGTAAGTAAGAATAGCTATATAGAGCAATTTTCTTCGCGCCTGGTGGATCTGCAAAACTGAAGAAATTTTAGCCATTTGCATCAGACTCAACGTTCCTTCTTGCATACGCGCTCCACCGGAGGAACAAACTATTATTAATGGCATTGATTTTCTAGTGGCATATTCAATAAGACGAGTTATTTTCTCGCCTACGACAGATCCCATGCTACCACCCATAAATTGAAAATCCATAACTCCGAGTGCAACGGGAATACCATTCAATCTACCCATCCCTGTTTGGATAGCATCAGTTAAACCCGTGCGTTTTTGATAAAAAGCAATTCGATTTTTGTAGGAATCTTCGTCGGAAAATTTAAGAATATCTCGGGCGGTCATATCTTCATCCATAGGATGCCAAGTTCCCCGATCAGTTAGGAGTTCAATCCTTTCCGTACTGCTCATTTGCAAGTGGTATCCGCATTCTTCGCAAATTCGTTTGTTTTGTCTCAAGAATCTAACGTATAACATATTTTCGCAATTATCACATCTAGTCCACAAACCCTTAGTGGTATCAATCTTGATATATCTATCTTTTTCTCGTTCACTAAATATATAACCTTTCGTAGCTTTTTCGATGAAAGCTCCAATCAATCCACCAAACCTTCGTTTATCTTCGAACCAATTCATTAAAGACATAAGAGCTCCCCTTTTTTAAGAAATGATTATGAAATAAATATCGGAAAAAATTTAATTATTAAAATTATCGAGAACATTTTTATAAATACATATATGGGAACATTCAAGATCTTACATTTACTGGATTAAAAACTTAAATTAATTAACTAAATTTATAATAGAACAAAATATTTTGTTATGCAAAAAATTACGCGACAAGGCAAAAAGGGTTGGAAGGGATTCGAACCCTTGACCGCATGATTCGGAACCATGAACTCTGATCCACTGAGCTACCAGCCCTCTGAAATCGTACGACTTTTAAAGTTTTTAACTTAAAACTTTTATTATTACTTATAATAATAAAAGTTTTAAGTTATAAGAAATAAATTTATTTTATAAAGTATCTATTGTCTCATATTCAAATTTGATTTCTTTCCAAATTTCACAAGCAGCAGCCAAATCAGGACTCCATTTAGCCGCTTCACGAATAATTTCATTACCTTCCCGAGCAAGATCACGGCCTTCATTACGTGCTTGCACACAAGCTTCTAAAGCTACTCGGTTAGCCACTGCACCAGGAGCATTTCCCCAAGGGTGTCCTAGAGTTCCACCGCCGAATTGTAATACGGAATCATCCCCGAAAATTTCGGTTAGAGCCGGCATATGCCAAACATGAATACCTCCGGAGGCGACAGGTAATACACCTGGTAAAGATACCCAATCTTGTGTGAAATAAATTCCACGACTTCTGTCTTTTTCTATATAATCATCGCGCAGTAAATCCACAAAACCTAAAGTTACTTCACGTTCCCCTTCAAGTTTACCTACAACAGTACCGGCATGGATATGATCTCCGCCAGATAAGCGTAATGCCTTAGCTAATACACGGAAGTGAATACCATGATTTTTTTGTCTATCAAGAACTGCATGCATCGCGCGGTGAATGTGAAGGAGTAAACCATTATCTCGACAATAATGAGCTAAACTGGTATTCGCAGTGAAGCCACCAGTAAGATAATCATGCATAACGATAGGTACACCCAACTCTCTAGCACACGCAGCTCTTTTCATCATCTCTTCAGACGTACCTGCAGTAGCATTTAAATAATGTCCTTTAATTTCACCAGTTTCTGATTGAGATTTGAAAAGAGCTTCTGCTACGAACAGGAAGCGATCTCTCCAACGCATAAATGGTTGGGAATTAACATTTTCATCATCTTTTGTGAAATCGAGTCCACCACGAAGACATTCATATACAGCTCTACCATAATTTTTAGCGGATAAACCTAATTTTGGTTTTATGGTACAGCCCAACAAAGGACGACCATATTTATTCAATTTATCTCTTTCGACTTGGATACCATGGGGTGGACCTTGAAAAGTTTTTACATAAGCAGGGGGAATTCGCAAATCTTCGAGACGCAAAGCTCGTAAAGCTTTAAATCCGAATACATTACCTACAATAGAAGTGAATAGGTTCGTAACGGAGCCTTCTTCAAATAAATCTAAGGGATAAGCTACATAAGCAATGTATTGATTTTCCTCTCCAGCGACAGGTTCAATATCATAGCATCGACCTTTGTAACGATCTAGACTGGTAAGTCCGTCGGTCCAAACTGTGGTCCATGTGCCAGTGGAAGATTCAGCAGCTACTGCTGCTCCCGCCTCCTCTGGTGGTACTCCAGGTTGAGGAGTCATACGAAACGCTGCCAGAATATCTGTCTCCTTGGTCTCATACTTGGGGGTGTAATAGTTTAACCTATAATCTTTAACACCAGCTTTGAATCCAACACCTGCTTTAGTCTCCGTTTGTGGTGACATAAGTCCCTCCCTACAAATCAATTTATACTCTAGCAAGGATGAGGTCTGCTCGGGATTTTCTTTCTTTACAAAAATTTATAGCCTAAAAGAATAATTATCCAATCGTTGAGTGTTTACCAATAATAAAACATTATTATTGTATATCGTTTCTCGCATGTAATGCAACCCGGTTATATATTCCTTGTTTATCAGATCTAAATACTATAGAGATTGACCCGAGAAATTTTACAGTGTATAGATATATCCATTACATACTTGCATCGCATATAATTGAACCATATACAAATTGAACATAATTAGTTCAGTCAAGATAGGCTCATAACGGATACAATAGAATAGAAAGGGGTGGATATCCATTTCTTTCCGTATCAAAATGACTTTTATTATTAATTGATTTTTACGATACAAAATGTTTAAAAATAATCAACTTTTCAAAAAATTTTATGAAAACGAATATTCTATTTCTTGGAATTTCCGCACTTATTGCTAGAAATGTAGGAAATATTACCCAAATTATCGGTCCAGTACTTGATGTTGCTTTTCCTCCAGGCGAGATGCCAAATATTTATAATTCTTTAGTTATTCAAGGTCAAAATTGTGCGGGTCAAGAAATAAATGTTACTTGCGAGGTTCAACAATTATTAGGAAATCATAGAGTTAGAGCCGTTGCTATGAGCGCTACAGATGGCTTAATGAGGGGGATGAAAGTTATTGATACTGGAGCTCCCTTAAGTGTTCCTGTCGGTGAAGCAACTCTCGGAAGAATCTTCAATGTTTTGGGAGAACCCGTAGATAATTTGGGTCCCGTCGACGCTAATACGACATTCCCAATTCATAGATGTGCCCCTGCTTTTACCCAACTGGATACTAAATTATCCATTTTTGAAACAGGAATCAAAGTTGTGGATCTTTTAGCGCCCTATCGACGTGGGGGAAAAATTGGCTTATTTGGAGGAGCTGGAGTAGGCAAAACCGTGCTTATTATGGAATTGATAAATAATATTGCTAAAGCGCATGGGGGTGTCTCAGTATTTGGCGGGGTAGGAGAACGAACCCGTGAGGGGAATGATCTTTACATGGAAATGAAAGAATCTAAAGTAATTAATGAACAAAATATTTCGGAATCAAAAGTAGCCCTAGTATATGGTCAGATGAATGAGCCACCTGGTGCACGTATGAGAGTTGGTTTAACAGCTCTAACTATGGCGGAATATTTTCGAGATGTTAATAAACAAGATGTACTCCTATTTATTGATAATATTTTTCGTTTCGTTCAGGCTGGCTCCGAAGTTTCCGCCTTGTTGGGAAGAATGCCGTCCGCTGTTGGATATCAACCAACCCTAAGCACCGAAATGGGTACTTTACAAGAAAGAATTACTTCGACAAAAGAAGGATCTATAACTTCTATTCAAGCTGTTTATGTACCCGCAGATGATTTAACAGATCCTGCACCTGCTACCACTTTTGCCCACCTAGATGCAACTACTGTTTTATCAAGGGGATTAGCAGCCAAAGGAATTTATCCCGCAGTAGACCCTTCGGATTCAACATCTACAATGCTACAACCTTGGATTGTAGGCGAGGAACATTATGAAACTGCGCAAGGCGTGAAGCAAACTCTGCAACGATACAAAGAGTTGCAAGACATTATAGCTATTCTGGGATTAGATGAATTATCTGAAGAAGATCGTTTAACTGTAGCAAGAGCACGCAAAATTGAGAGATTTTTATCCCAACCTTTTTTTGTAGCAGAAGTTTTTACCGGTTCTCCAGGTAAATATGTAAGTCTTCGAGAAACAATAAAAGGTTTTCAAATGATTCTTTGTGGAGAACTGGACAGTCTGCCAGAACAAGCTTTTTATTTGGTTGGTAATATCGATGAAGTTACTGCAAAAGCCGCTACTTTACAAGTGGAGAATTGAGAAAAATGACGCTGAATCTTCGCGTAATGGCGCCTAATCGAATTGTTTGGAATTCTGAGGTTCAAGAAATTATTTTATCAACAAATAGCGGACGGATTGGCATATTACCCAATCACGCTCCTCTGTTAACTGCTTTGGACATAGGAATTATAAAAATACGTCTCAAAGAGCAATGGTCCACTATGGCATTAATGGGTGGTTTTGCTATGATAGAAAATAATCGAATGACTATACTAGTTAACGAAGCCGAAAAAGCTATCGAAATAGATTTTTACGAAGCTCAAGAAACTTTTAAGAAGGCTAGAGCCAATTTAGCTCAAGCAGAAGGCAAAAAACAAAGTATCGAGGCTAATCTAGCGTTTGAAAGAGCCAGAGCAAGGCTAGAAGCAATCAACGTAGATATCTCAAATATTTCTTCTAATTAGAATGTTTTGTGATGTAGCAATAAAAAACATAGAATGTATTAGATGCCATTGAAAGATTAATGGCATCTAATACTAATTACCTACTATTGGACTTGAACCAATGACTCTCGCCGTATGAAAGCGATACTCTAACCATTGAGTTAAGTAGGTTAATACTATTGTATCATTTTATTGGTATGAAACAAAGTTCTGTTTTTGTTAGGAAAAAAAAGATTCCAAAAAATTGGGAAATTTTTAATATCTTCTATTTTATGTACCTTGACAAAAAAAAGAATAAAAACATATAATTGTTTTTAGTAATAGGTAGGGCTATAGCTCAGCGGTAGAGCGCCTCGTTTACACGTGCGCCAATGATTCTCAAAGAAATTATCGAAAATTTCGACTCACGATTGACTCAAATTGTGAAATATAACAGTGTCTTACTCTTTGATTAGATAAAGAGAAAAATAGCCTGACACGTAAAAATTCAAGTTTTTGTACTTGAAACTTAATAAAAATTGATATGGTTAAATTTTACACTCATTTAATGACACTACATGATGAGAACATTACGGGAACTCAAGATATTCTTATTTTTGTTTTATGAACTCCAAGGTGTATGTAGCCTCATATGAATTAAGCAATAGAAACTCGTTTTCGAGTAGATCCATGTATCATAAACAAGCCTAAGTCAATATCGGATTCTTTGAAAAAAACTTTGGGAATGCTTAAAGCATGCGGAACCATCTTATTATTAATAAGAAAAGTATGGTGAAATAACTAAATTGATATATTAGTTAGTGGGTGAGCCCAATGCATAAAAAAACGCATGTTGGGTTCTTGAAATAGTTCATAACGAAAAATTCGAACTCTTTTACCGAGAATGTCTACGGTTCAAATCCGTATAGCCCTAAAAAACCTTTAAAGGCCTATTTAATTTAGTAGAAGAGTCAAAGTTCACTTGTGAATAAAAAAAAAGGGGGGGAGGGGTTCATTTCATCAGTAACCACATCTTACATCCACGACCACCCATTAGTTCTACTTTAAAAATAATCTTGGTAAGGAATAAAAAAATCCAATGAGAATCTTATAGGTTATTGCGAAATGAATCCATAAGTAACTAAAAAATGAAGGACGGAACGGTCGAATAATAAAAATCGAATTAAATTCTTTTTAATTAGGGGAGAATTATAATGTTTCAATCTCATAAATACGAATATTTATGGATATTTCTACTAATTATTAGTTTCTTTCCCGTAATAATTTTTTCAATTTCGAAATCAATAGCACCTGCAAATAAAGGATCAGAAAAACTCACTAGTTACGAATCAGGTATAGAACCCATGGGAGAAGCTTGTATCCAATTTCAAATTCGTTACTATATGTTTGCCTTGGTTTTTGTCATTTTCGATGTCGAAACAGTTTTTCTATATCCGTGGGCGATGAGTTTCTATGATTTTGGTGTATTGCCCTTTACTGAAGCCTTAATATTTATTCTCATTTTGATTGTTGGTTTGATATATGCATGGCGAAAAGGAGCATTAGAATGGTCTTAATTAAAAATAAAAAAAATCCTTTATGAAATTTATTCGGGATAAGGATCGAATATTATGAATGAAACGGAATTTCCTTTACTTAATAAAACTATTACGAATTCTATTATTTCAACAACTTTCAATGATTTTTCGAATTGGGCCAGGCTTTCCAGTTTATGGCCGCTTCTTTATGGTACAAGTTGTTGCTTTATCGAATTTGCTTCATTAATCGGCTCGCGGTTCGATTTTGATCGATACGGTTTAGTACCTAGGTCCAGTCCTCGACAAGCTGATCTTATCATAACGGCTGGTACTGTAACGATGAAAATGGCTCCGTCTCTAGTTAGACTATACGAGCAAATGCCCGAACCAAAATATGTTATTGCAATGGGAGCATGTACGATAACTGGAGGTATGTTTGGTACAGATTCTTATACTACAGTTCGTGGAGTGGATAAATTAATCCCGGTCGATATTTATTTACCTGGTTGTCCACCCAAACCAGAGGCTATTATAGATGCTGTAGTGAAACTTCGCAAGAGGATGGCTCAAGAAATACATGGAGATAAAAATAAATTGAAACAAGGTAACAGATATTTCACATTGAATCACCAATTTGGTCTGTCACCAAACCTCAATAATCAGAACTCTAATGCAAAATTATCAAATCGATTTTTTAGATTCGGAAAAACTCGGAAATTATCGTCAGAAAACGAAAATGAAGAATCCAAAATCTTAGTGTCTTCTAAGGAAATACTATAATAGTGCAAAAAATAATTTAATACGATATGCCTAATACTTTGGGGAGTAACAATAATAAAATAAAAGGGCGCCTGTCTTCATGGTTAATTAAACACGGCTTAACTCATAGACCTTTAGGTTTTGATTACCAAGGTATCGAAACCCTACAAATAAAATCTCAGGATTGGCCTTCTCTAGCTGTTTCTTTATATGTATATGGATTCAATTATTTACGTTCCCAATGTGCATACGATGTTGAACCGGGCGGTTTATTAGCTAGTGTTTATCATTTCACGAAAATACAAGATAATGCAGATCAACCCGAAGAAATATGTATCAAAATTTTTGTATCGAGAAAGGATCCTAAAATTCCATCAGTTTTTTGGGTATGGAAAAGCGTCGATTTCCAAGAACGAGAATCTTTTGATATGTTTGGCATTTTTTACGAAAATCACCCATATCTTAAACGTATTTTAATGCCTGAGAGCTGGGTGGGTTGGCCGTTACGCAAAGATTATATCGTACCCGATTTTTATGAGCTGCAAGATGCGTATCGATGAATACACACACAGATATCTGTGTGTGTATTGTACCTAGTATATACAAAAATTATGCCAGGAACCAGATTTGAACTGGTGACACGAGGATTTTCAGTCCTCTGCTCTACCAACTGAGCTATCCCGGCAATTTTCGTTGTTGCTAGCGCAACACGAAGATTCAATTTATTTTAATCTGATACTTAACCTTAGAAAAAAAAGTATCTAAGGTACAATCTAAAAAATATTTTCCGATGGGGGTAGAGGGACTTGAACCCTCACGGTCTATAAAGCCAACGGATTTTCTTTCTACTACGATTTACAACGCTGCCAAATATAGCTCGTAGAAAAGGACTCTATCTTTATCCTCATACGTGATGATTGTCTATTACGAAACAATGAAAATACAAGCATTTATTTTTACTATTGGATACCATTATCGCTATCAGAGTTACTGCTGGGTCCAATGAATGGTAACTAAAAACATCTAATTTGATCTCGTTGGGATAGTTTCCTTCGAGTCTCTGCACCTATTTCGTAAACGAATTTTGGCTCAGGATTACCTAATATGTTTCAGCTAACCTAGGTTTCCCTGAATGTGGAAACAATCACTTAGTCGATTTCTCTACCAAGGCTCAATTGGATTAAGTCCGCAGCGTCTACCAATTTCGCCATACCCCCTCCCAAATTTCCTTTTCTGAAAAGGATTCATTATTTTGCCTTCTCTACTGAAATAAATTATAATCTTTTATCTATTTCTATGCAATACCTTCGCGAATTATCTGGTAATACAAAAATTTAACGGTTGTTTATTTTTCGTTTCATAGGTATAATAATAAATAAAATGAGTGGACATTAGGGTAAAAGAAACTACTTCATGCATAATAAATAAATTATTTTATTCACGGAGCCTGTTTAGCTCAGAGGTCAGAGCACCGCACTTGTAATGCGATGGTCATCGGTTCGACTCCGATAGCGGGCCCATTCGTCTGATTTTTCTATAAATTTTTTTATCCATAGAGGACAGCGACAAATAATATTAATGTTCATTAAATTATTTAATACTTCGTTTGCTTGTTCATTCTATTATGTTATAGTCTTTCAACTGCGAAGGAATATTTTAGGTAAAGATACAAATATTTCCTTCGAAGAAAAAAATTTAATATTTTATGTCATTTTACTCAGCAGTATAACACCCACCAAGGAGTTTTCTATGTCCCGTTATCGAGGACCCCGTGCAAAAATAATACGTCGTTTGGGAGCTTTACCAGGTTTAACTAGTAAAACACTCAAATTAGAATCTAGTTATATTAATCAATCAACTCCTAATAAAAAAATTTCTCAGTATCGTATTCGGTTGGAAGAAAAACAAAAATTACGTTTTCATTATGGATTAACAGAGAGACAGCTATTGAAATATGTTCGTATTGCCAGAAAAGCGAAAGGATCCACAGGTGAGGTATTATTACAGTTGCTTGAAATGCGTTTGGATAATACAATTTTTCGCTTGGGTATGTCCCCGACAATTCCCGGAGCGAGACAATTAGTAAATCATGGTCATATTGTTATAAATGATTATACAGTCGATATCCCGAGTTATAATTGCGAACCCAGGGATGTTATTACCATAAAAAATAGAAATAAGTCTCAATCACTAATTACCAAAAATATCGATTCGTTTCGGAAACCAAAAATACCGAATCATTTAACTTTTGATTTCACAAAATTTCGAGGCTCAGTTAATCAAACAATTGATCGTGAATGTATTGATTTGAAAATTAATGAATTGCTAGTTGTGGAGTATTACTCCCGTCAAGTTTGAGTCTGCTAAGAAATAATCATATATAATCGATCATGAGGTAAATCAGGAAAGAGAGGGATTCGAACCCTCGGTAGACAGGAGTCTACATAGCATTTCCAATGCTACATCTTAGACCACTCAACCATCTTTCCGACAGAATTATAGTCCAAAATATTATGTTACCGCAATCCTTACTTAGATATCATAACAGAAATTCATGGATTTTTATGTTGAAAAAAGCGAATCACTTGAATTGAACAAATAAATAGATTTCAATGAAAAAGCTTTTACATATTTGCATGTAAAAACATTTTTTCACGATATCGAGAAATTTTGTTATGGTTTTATTCTCATAAAAAAGAGAATGATGCGATTCTAATAAATTTATGACTAAACTATGCCTAGATCCCAAAAAAATGATAATTTTATTGATAAAACTTTTACAATTGTTGCCGATATTCCGTTACGAGTGATTCCAACAACACAAAGAGAGAAAGAAGCATTCACTTATTATAGAGATGGTGCGATTCGAATTTGAAGCCCCCCCAGAGTAAATTGTAAATTCAGTGCAATTTATATTTTGTACTTCTAACTAAACCCTTATGCTTAGTGAAGGTGAGTTTCATCCAAGTAAATAATACCTTCCGTCGAGTACCCTCGATTGATGTAACCTTAGATGCTAAGTTAAAGTGCTCAGCGGAAGGTCAAACCTATGTAAATTTATAAAAATAAAAAATTTTATGTTATGTATAGGCATACACACAATGGAAAGCATCACTTGTAGAAATTGACAATACAAAAGCTTCGTTATAATTTAGGTTTAAACAATATCAACAAATATATGGTTAGGTCAACAAATCTCCATCTCGTTTGTATCTTGGGTACCCATAAAACCATCGGAGATTGTCGGAATAGCTAATCCCTACTAAATACGAAGCATTAAGAACGAAGAAACTGTGAAAGAATATATTCAAAGGTTGAATAATCCGTTGGAAATAAATTTCTGCACAATAAAAGGATGGTTAGATATTTCCTCACGTAGAGACACCAGCCCAAATAGTTTATGACGTTGGTTGGAAAATAAATATTCTATATTATTACGTACAGATAGCCCTTCCCATATACTATGAATGAGGAGCCGTATGAAGTTTGAATCTCATGTACGGTTTTGAAACGGAGTTCGTAAATGTACAACCGTAACGAATGTCGGCTCAATCTGAAGGAGAATACGCGGAAGCTTTACAAAATTATTATGAAGCGATGCGTTTAGAAATCGATCCGTATGACCGAAGTTATATACTTTATAATATAGGTCTCATCCATACAAGTAACGGAGAGCATGCCAAAGCTTTAGAATATTACTTCCAAGCATTGGAACGGAATCCCTCTTTGCCGCAAGCTTTTAATAATATGGCTGTGATCTGTCATTACGTGCGACTATCTATACTATAGATTCTATTAGTTATAAACAACTATCCGAAAAAAATATATATAATCATCGGGGGTTATCTACATATTAATCATGAAATAGGGGTTCTCCATAGCTGTAGAAGAAAATCATATAAACCCAATTGTGACGAGAAAACCTATAAACTCTATGGATAATTTAATGAACTAAGAAAAGCATCATAAAGATCAATTATTGAAATTTTGGGTTGATACGATAAAATTCTGCTTATTAACGGAAGTGTAAAAATCAATTTTTGTAATTAAAATTGATTCAATTGGTTAATGAAACAGTGGTGTAGAATTAGATCCCAAAGAGACACGAATAAACTTTAATTTATCAATAATTTGAGAAATGAAAAGATTCTATAATATTTGTTAAGATAGTTACTGTCGAAAAAAAATTATTCTATTGATTTTTATTAAACGGTGGGAGAAAAGATAAATTCATATTTTTTGTAAGAGCATGAAATAGAAACTTATTTCATTAACTTTTTTTCGTTAATTTCTTAGAAATAAAAGGTTTTTGGACGAACCACGTAATAGAAATAAATGAAATTTTATTATTCGAGCCGTATGAGGTGGGAAACTCTCAAGTACGGTTCTAGAAGAGGGAACCTTTTGGTTGACCTATCTTGACCGAGGGGAACTAGCCATTCAACAAGGAGATCTAGAAGCTTCTGAAACTTGGTTCGATCAAGCCGCTGATTATTGGAAACAAGCAATACTACTTGCCCCAAGTAATTACATTGAAGCCCATAATTGGTTAAAAATGACGGGACGTTCCTAGTAATTCTACGTTCTAATAGCTTTTGTATCAACAGTTGCACAACTGTTGATACAAAAGCTATTAGAACGTAGAATTAAACATATAAATTAGATTAATTAATATTCCTCTCATAATAAATAAATTTTTTTCTTTTTATTCCCTATTTATGGTCCATTAAGCACCTTGGAATTGTGTCATAATTAATTTGAAGACCTGCCTAGGTAATTTCTGTATAATAGTTGCTCCAGTTTCAAACTGGGAAAGAGATTAAGGGTTTAAAGAAACATCTATCTCTCAGAAGTTCACCAATTATTATTGGTGGGTTTTTTCTATGCCTCGTCTGAAGAGAGGAGAACCTCGATGACTATTCTTTCACCGGAACCAGAAGTCAAGATTGTGGTGGAAAAGGATCCTGTAAAAACCTCTTTTGAAAAATGGGCTAAACCTGGGCATTTTTCAAGGACTCTAGCAAAGGGTCCCAACACTACCACTTGGATTTGGAATTTACATGCTGATGCTCATGATTTCGATAGTCATACCAATGATTTGGAAGAAATTTCCCGTAAAGTCTTTAGTGCTCACTTCGGTCAACTAGCAATCATTTTTATTTGGCTAAGCGGTATGTATTTTCATGGTGCTCGTTTTTCCAATTATGAAGCATGGTTGGGTGATCCAACTCATATAAAACCTAGTGCTCAAGTTGTTTGGCCAATAGTAGGTCAAGAAATTTTGAATGGAGATGTTGGTGGAGGTTTCCAGGGTATACAAATAACTTCTGGCTTTTTTCAACTTTGGCGAGCATCTGGAATAACTAGTGAGTTACAACTCTATTCTACTGCAATTGGTGGATTAGTTTTCGCAGCATTAATGCTTTTTGCTGGGTGGTTCCATTATCACAAAGCTGCCCCCAAATTAGCTTGGTTCCAAGATGTCGAATCTATGTTAAATCATCATTTAGCAGGACTTCTGGGATTAGGATCTCTTTCTTGGGCTGGCCATCAAGTACATGTTTCTTTACCTATTAATCAACTTTTAGATGCCGGAGTTGATCCAAAAGAAATACCTCTCCCTCATGAATTTATTTTAAATCGTGATCTTTTAGCTGAGCTCTATCCCAGTTTTGCAAAGGGATTAACCCCATTCTTTACTCTAAATTGGTCGGAATATTCTGATTTTTTAACTTTTCGTGGGGGTTTAAATCCAGTAACCGGAGGTCTGTGGTTAACTGATACTGCGCACCATCATTTAGCTATTGCGGTTCTATTCCTCGTAGCTGGTCACATGTATCGAACTAATTGGGGTATTGGCCATAGTTTCAGAGAGATTCTAGAAGCACATAAAGGCCCGTTCACGGGCGAAGGTCATAAAGGACTTTATGAAATTCTAACAACTTCATGGCATGCTCAATTAGCTATTAATCTAGCTATGTTGGGCTCATTAACTATAATCGTAGCTCATCACATGTATTCTATGCCACCCTACCCGTATTTAGCTACTGACTACGGTACTCAACTTTCTCTTTTTACGCATCACATGTGGATCGGCGGATTTTTAATAGTCGGGGCTGCTGCACATGCAGCTATTTTTCTAGTAAGGGATTACGACCCAACTACTCAATATAATAATTTATTGGATCGCGTTCTTCGGCATCGTGATGCAATAATATCACATCTTAACTGGGTATGTATCTTTCTAGGATTCCATAGTTTCGGTTTATATATCCATAACGATACAATGAGTGCTTTAGGGCGTCCTCAAGATATGTTTTCAGATACTGCTATACAATTGCAACCCGTTTTTGCTCAATGGATACAAAATACTCACGCTTTAGCGCCGGACTTTACTGCTCCTAATGCTTCAGCGAGTACCAGTTTAACTTGGGGTGGTGGCGAGGTAATTACCGTAGGTAACAAAGTAGCTTTGTTACCAATCCCATTAGGGACTGCGGATTTTTTGGTACACCATATTCATGCATTTACAATTCATGTCACGGTTTTGATTCTACTGAAAGGCGTTTTATTCGCTCGTAGTTCTCGCTTAATACCGGATAAAGCTAATCTAGGATTTCGTTTCCCTTGCGATGGTCCCGGTAGAGGCGGAACCTGCCAAGTATCTGCATGGGATCATGTCTTTTTAGGCTTATTCTGGATGTATAATGCGATTTCTGTTGTTATTTTTCACTTCAGCTGGAAAATGCAATCCGATGTTTGGGGTAGTGTCACTGAACAGGGGGTTGTCACTCATATTACTGGAGGAAATTTTGCACAGAGTTCAATTACTATTAATGGTTGGCTTCGCGATTTTCTATGGGCGCAAGCTTCTCAAGTAATTCAATCTTATGGCTCCTCTCTATCCGCCTATGGTCTCTTGTTCCTAGGTGCTCATTTCGTATGGGCTTTTAGTTTAATGTTTTTATTTAGTGGCCGTGGATATTGGCAAGAACTTATCGAATCGATTGTTTGGGCTCACAACAAATTAAAGGTTGCTCCTGCTATTCAGCCCAGAGCCTTGAGTATCGTACAAGGCCGTGCTGTAGGAGTAGCTCATTACCTTCTAGGTGGAATTGCTACAACGTGGGCATTCTTCCTAGCAAGAATTATTGCAGTAGGATAATGGCTAAGGAGGATTTGAAAAGCATTATGGCATCAAGATTTCCAAAGTTCAGCCAGGGCCTATCTCAAGACCCAACTACTCGTCGTATTTGGTTTGGTATTGCTACCGCACACGACTTTGAGAGCCATGATAATATCACCGAGGAACGCCTCTATCAAAAGGTTTTTGCTTCTCACTTTGGTCAATTAGCGATAATTTTTTTATGGACCTCTGGTAATTTATTTCATGTTGCTTGGCAAGGTAATTTCGAAGCATGGGTACAAGATCCTTTGCATGTGAGACCAATCGCGCATGCAATTTGGGACCCGCATTTTGGTCAACCGGCCGTTGAAGCTTTTACTCGAGGAGGCGCTTCCGGTCCAGTTAATATAGCATATTCCGGTGTGTATCAATGGTGGTACACAATTGGTCTACGCACAAATCAAGATCTTTATAATGGAGCTCTCTTTCTTGTCGTTATTTCTTCCCTCTTTTTAGTTGCGGGTTGGTTGCACTTACAACCGAAATGGAAACCCAAGGTTTCGTGGTTTAAAAATGCAGAATCTCGGCTAAATCATCATTTATCCGGACTTTTTGGTGTAAGTTCCTTGGCATGGACGGGCCACTTGGTTCATGTTGCAATTCCCGAATCCAGAGGAGAACATGTAAGATGGGACAATTTGTTAACCACGTTACCTCATCCTCAAGGTTTAGGCCCCTTTTTTGCCGGTCAATGGAATGCTTATGCCCAAAATGCTGATTCAAGTAATCATCTTTTTGGAACTTCTCAAGGAGCTGGTACCGCTATTCCAACTTTTATCGGAGGATCTCATCCACAAACTCAGAGTTTATGGCTGACTGATATGGCTCATCACCACTTAGCTATTGCAGTTGTTTTTATTGTAGCGGGTCATATGTATAGAACTAATTTTGGAATTGGGCATAGTATTAAAGAAATTCTAGAAACACACACTCCTCCGGGTGGTCGGCTGGGTCGGGGACATAAAGGCCTTTACGATACTATTAACAATTCTCTACATTTTCAATTAGGTCTTGCTCTAGCTTCTCTTGGAGTTATAACTTCATTAGTGGCTCAACATATGTATTCTCTACCTCCCTACGCATTTCTTGCACAAGATTTTACAACTCAAGCCGCATTATATACTCATCATCAATACATTGCTGGGTTCATTATGACAGGTGCTTTCGCTCATGGAGCCATTTTCTTCATTAGAGATTACAATCCCGATCAGAATAGAGATAATGTATTAGCTAGGATGTTGGAACATAAAGAAGCTATAATATCTCATCTAAGTTGGGCTAGTTTATTTCTAGGTTTTCACACCCTAGGGCTTTATGTTCATAATGACGTAATGCTTGCTTTTGGAACTCCCGAGAAACAAATTCTGATTGAACCGATCTTTGCTCAATGGATACAATCTGCTCATGGTAAGGCATTATACGGTTTTGATGTGCTTTTATCATCAACGAATAGCCCGGCTTTTAATGCTGGTCAGAGCATATGGCTACCCGGTTGGTTGGAGGCCATAAACAGTAATGGTAATTCACTTTTCCTAACAATAGGCCCTGGAGATTTTTTAGTTCATCATGCTATTGCTTTGGGCTTGCACACAACTACACCAATTTTAGTGAAAGGTGCTTTAGATTCGCGCGGATCTAAATTAATGCCGGATAAAAAAGAATTTGGTTATAGCTTTCCCTGTGATGGTCCCGGTAGAGGCGGTACCTGTGATATTTCAGCCTGGGATGCTTTTTATTTATCAGTTTTTTGGATGTTAAATACTATTGGCTGGGTTACTTTTTATTGGCATTGGAAACATATTACTCTATGGCAAGGAAACGTAGCACAATTCAATGAATCTTCCACTTATTTAATGGGCTGGTTGAGAGATTATTTGTGGTTGAATTCCTCACAGTTGATTAACGGATACAATCCTTTCGGAATGAATAGTTTATCCGTTTGGGCCTGGATGTTTTTATTTGGGCACCTAGTTTGGGCGACTGGATTCATGTTCCTTATATCTTGGCGGGGATACTGGCAAGAACTTATCGAAACTTTAGCCTGGGCTCACGAACGTACTCCATTAGCTAATTTAGTTAGATGGAAAGATAAACCAGTAGCTCTTTCTATTGTTCAAGCAAGATTAGTCGGATTAGCTCATTTCTCGGTAGGTTATGTATTTACTTATGCTGCTTTTTTAATTGCTTCCACATCCGGGAAATTCGGTTAATCAGAATTAGTAAAAATACTCTTACGTATTAGATTCAATCGAAAAGAATATCTTATTAATGAAACAATTATGGCGAGGAAAAGTCTTATTCAGAGAGAAAAAAAGAGACAAAGATTGGAAAAAAAATATCATTTTCTGCGCGACTGCTTAAAAAATGAAATTAAAGAAACTTTGTCATTGGATGATAAGTGGAAATTTCATAGGAAATTACAATCTTTACCTCGTAATAGTGCACCTAGCCGTCTTCATCGTCGTTGTTTTCTGACCGGAAGACCCAGAGCGAATTACCGTGACTTTGGGTTATCCCGGCATTTATTACGTGAGATGGCTCACGCATGTTTACTGCCGGGAGTCACAAAATCTAGTTGGTAGAAACCAATTTGCGAATCCCCTCTAATCAATAGAAGGGGGTTCGCGAATGACTTGCATAGTTTATTTTATATTAGTTATTATAACTTATGTGCGGAACGCGGGGTAGAGCAGTCTGGTAGCTCGCAAGGCTCATAACCTTGAGGTCATAGGTTCGAATCCTGTCTCCGCCATGTGTTTGTTCTCCACATATACTATAAATTATATAGTTGTTCTTAGTTAATTATATGTTTATAACAGAATTGGCGGGTAGCGGGAATCGAACCCGCGTGTTCTCCTTGGCAAGGAGGAATTTTACCATTAAACTATACCCGCACATTTTGTTCAAATGCACATGTTTATAATACATAAAATTATATATCTTTGCATGCAATTTATGCATATAAAATTCCTCCCTGGAAACGTCTATTTCTTCATTCGAAACACTTTTTCAAAATGCTTCTAAATTCTATAATGAGGTGTAAACCAAGGAGGTTATATCAGAAATTAAATAAACACAAATATAAAAATTTAAGATATAAAAGAATTAAGAATACCCACTAAGAAGACCAATCCGATCCATAATGAGGCACCCGAAAAAACAAAATTTTTGTTACTTGACCAGCCATCGGGAGAAGCTAATACAACGGGTACACCAATAACTAAGAGGAATGAAATGGCGATTAACCCAAAAACAGCCAACTGAAAAGCTATAGTCATAGTTGTAATTCTCCAAATTTTTATTTTATTGGTGTGATAATAATAATTATAACGATTATATCCTCGAATAAATTCTTCGGAATATTGTTGAAGAATACTCGAAGTATCCTATTTTAGAGAAATTAATGTATATATACATTAATTTCTCTTTCTAAATCTGAAACGTAATTCCAATTTTGTTAAGGAGAAATGGCCGAGTGGATTATGGCGTCGGTCTTGAAAACCGATATAGTTCTTGAAACTATCGAGGGTTCGAATCCCTCCTTCTCCTTTTTTTTATTCGTAATTTTATAGTTTCTATTTCGATCCTCTCTAATTGAGAGGGGTCATAGAAAGAACAGGTTCAAAATCACGGTCGATTCCTTTTTCGAATCCAGCTGCAGCAGCACGGGCTCTTCCTGCGTGCCATAAATGACCCACGAAGAAGAAAAAACCCAAAACAAAATGGGATGTTGATAACCAACTGCGTGGGGAAACATAATTTACGGCATTAATTTCGGTAGCTACCCCGCCGACAGAATTTAATGAACCTAGAGGAGCATGAGTCATATATTCAGCGGAGCGCCGCTCTTGCCAAGGTTGTATATCTTTCTTCAGTTTGCTCAAATCTAAGCCATTTGGACCTCGTAAGGGTTCTAACCAGGGAGCACGCAGATCCCAAAAACGCATGGTTTCTCCGCCAAAAATAATTTCTCCAGTCGGAGAACGCATGATATATTTACCCAAACCGGTAGGGCCTTGAGCCGAGCCTACGTTGGCTCCAAGACGTTGATCTCTTACTAAAAAAGTAAAAGCTTGAGCTTGAGAAGCTTCTGGACCAGTAGGCCCATAGAATTCACTAGGATAGGCTGTGTTATTGAACCAAACGAAGCAACGAGCGATGAAACCGAAGACGGATATTGCTGCTAAACTATAAGACAGGTAAGCCTCTCCAGACCATACAAAAGCACGGCGAGCCCAAGCGAAAGGCTTGGTCAATATGTGCCAGATTCCACCGAAGATACAGATAGAACCTAACCACACATGTCCTCCGACAATATCTTCCAGATTATCCACACTAACTATCCACCCTTCCCCGCCAAAAGGCGATTTGAGTAAATAACCAAATATGACACTGGGACCAAGAGTTAAATTTGTAATTCTCCTTACATCTCCACCACCTGGGGCCCAAGTATCATATATACCTCCAAAATATAAAGCTTTAAATACTAAGAGAAAAGCACCAGCACCTAATAAAATGAGATGAATACCTAAAATGGTAGTCATTTTATTTTTGTCTTTCCATACGTAACCAAAAAAAGGAAAGGATTCCTCCAAAGTTTCTGGTCCAATAAGTGCGTGATAAACTCCCCCGAAACCTAATACGGCAGAAGATATTAGATGAAGAACACCAGATACAAAATATGGAAAAGTATCTACGATCTCTCCACCGGGACCTACCCCCCAGCCTAAAGTTGCTAGATGAGGTAGCAGTATCAATCCCTGTTCATACATAGGTTTTTCCGGGACAAAATGAGCTACTTCGAACAAATTCATTGCTCCGGCCCAGAAAACGATTAATCCAGCATGAGCAACGTGAGCACCAAGTAATTTACCGGATAAATTAATAAGTCGAGCATTACCTGCCCACCAAGCAAAACCAGTGGTTTCTTGATCACGACCGCCTAAAGCTAAAGTTCCATTAAAGAGCGTTTCCACGTGGTAAAACCTCCTCGGGGAATACAAGGTTTTCATGAGGCTGATCTTGAGCTGCCATCCATGCTCGAATACCTTCATTCAATAGAATATTTTTGGTATAAAAAGTTTCAAATTCAGGATCCTCCGCTGCACGAATTTCCTGAGACACAAAATCGTATGCGCGTAAGTTTAGGGCTAAACCAACTACTCCAATAGCACTCATCCATAAACCAGTTACTGGGACGAATAACATAAAGAAATGTAACCAACGTTTGTTGGAAAAAGCAACACCAAAGATTTGGGACCAAAATCTATTAGCGGTAACCATGGAATATGTTTCTTCCGATTGAGTTGGATTAAAAGCACGGAATGTATTTGCGCCGTCACCATCTTCAAATAAAGTATTTTCGACTGTAGCACCATGAATAGCGCATAAAAGAGCTGCGCCCAGAACTCCAGCAACTCCCATCATATGGAATGGGTTCAAAGTCCAATTATGAAAGCCTTGGAAGAAAAGAATGAATCTAAAGATCGCAGCAACACCAAAACTGGGTGCAAAGAACCAACCAGATTGGCCCAGGGGATAAATTAGAAAAACAGATACGAAAACAGCTATTGGGCCAGAAAAAGCTATTGCATTATAGGGACGCAATTGCACGGATCGAGCAAGCTCAAATTGACGTAACATAAAACCTATTAAACCGAAAGAACCATGAAGTGCCACGAAAGTCCATAAACCGCCTAATTGACACCAACGAGTAAAATCTCCCTGTGCTTCGGGTCCCCATAATAGTAGCAAAGAATGTGCCAAACTATTTGCTGGAGTGGAAACAGCAGCGGTTAGGAAATTACAACCTTCCAAATAAGAACTAGCCAATCCATGAGTATACCACGAAGTCACAAAAGTCGTACCCGTAAACCACCCACCTAGGGAGAAATATGCGCAAGGGAAAAGTAATAGACCAGACCAACCTACAAATACAAAACGGTCTCTTCTTAGCCAGTCATCCATGCTATCGAATAAACCTTTTGGTTCTTTGGAAGACTTTCCAATGGATATAGTCATAATGATATTCTCCTATTGAGTTCAACGATTTCTAAGTACCTAAGAAAAATCAGATTCTGTCTCTCATAATGCCTCTGGAAAAAAAAATAAAAATTCTTACGTATAAGAATTAAACAAATAATTGAGGCAAAGTGGTAGGTTCACTTTTCTTTCCTTTGTTGTATGTTATTTTTAAACGTCCCTTTTGCTCAAAACTTATTTTTTTCCGAAAACTTCCCAACCTATTGAATCATTATACACTAGGTGCTGGAATAAATGCGAATAATTCAATAATAATTTATATTTATACAAGATGATCTCTCAGATTATATTTCTATTGATGGATAAAAGCCTATTATTCCATTTTATCACGAATTGGAAGTTGCAAGTTTTCATTTATCAAATTGTAACCAAAAACAACTTATAAAATTTTAATAATATAAATTTATGTACAATTAATTGTATCTTCAGGGTTTAGTAGACTGCAGTATCAGAATAGCTAAATTTACCAATAAATTATAATTTAAGTTTACTAAAAGAGAGCTAGATCAATAAATAATAAATCAACTTGAATTATTATTTATTATATTGAAAAGGCCCCCCATCGGATTCGAACCGATGACTTACGCCTTACCATGGCGTTACTCTACCACTGAGTTAAGGGGGCTGCTGTAAGAGATATTAATCTCTATCAATATTACTCTATTTGTATCTGGAATTTAGAAATTGTCAACACAAAGAAAAAAAAAAGAACTGAGTTGACAATTTCATAAACCTATTAACTTTCCTTCTGCGTGGTAACGAAATAATTGGTAAATCTAAAAATAAAAAAGACTCACTACAAAAAATTAATTTATTAACATGGGGTATGCTCGCAGAAAGACCTCAATCCTAGGCTTTATATAAAGTATTTGTGCAAAAGATTGGACCTGCAAATTACGAAAAGCTTGATAGCCCATTGGAATTGTAAAATACCATAGAAAGGAATTTACGAAAAGATCGAGTTGAACAAACGTCTTTTTATAAATAATTGTTTGGATTTGAACAGGTGTTGATTCCGGATCTATTTCAGATTTTATGCAAAATTCATAAGGTCGCAAGAAAAACCTATATTTATATATTGATCGATTAGCAAATATTTCTACCCATATTGGGTCGGAAGCAAATTTTTTCAAATTTTTTGAATTTCCAAATTTATCCACATTGCTTGAGCTGATTGATTGATCCGATTCTGGAATTTCGATTAATAATCCCATAGAAAACCCAACGAAATAATTAATCGGTTGATCATAAAGGTTTTTAGGGTTTCCCTGCTGCGAGACACGTCCCCCCTTTAGAATAACTATTTCATCAGCCATTGAAACTGCTTCTCCCTGATCGTGGGTAACCATAATTGTAGTAATTTCATTATCTTGTAAATAACGTTTCAACCATTTTCTAAGATGTCTTCGCAATTCCCCATCCAATGCGCCGAAAGGTTCATCCAACAAAAGAAAATCAGGTTTAATTGCCAAACTTCGAGCAAGTGCAACACGTTGCTTTTGGCCTCCTGAGAGTTGAAGTGGATATTCGAAGGAAATGTCTGCGATCCGTAAGCAATTCAATAAATCGTTTACTTTATTCTCAATCTTCTGAGACGTAAATCCCCGTAATTGAAGCCCGAACGATATATTATCATAGACAGTCATATGTTCGAAAAGTGCGTAATTTTGAAATACGAAACTCATTCTTCGATATTGTGTAGAAACATTGGTCATATCTATACCGTTTAACCATATGTTTCCACGCTCGCAATGATCTAGACCTGCAATAATTCGTAATAAACTGGATTTTCCGGAGCCAGAAGGACCCAGAAGAGCTACTAAAGCAAATTTGGGTACATATAAACTTACACGATCAAGAATTTTCGAATTACCTAATGACTTGGATACTTTATAAACAAGAATACTCATACTGACTGATTGCTCCTATCCAAAAAAATCTTGAACCATATTTGTTGAAGGATATTTTTCATAGTTACATTAAATTTCAATATTCGCAAAATAATTTAATAATATTGCTTATTGTAAATTCTTAATAACAATTTCCAAACTTTTTTATTACGAAAGACCCATTGACAGTAAATAATATATTTAGTAATATAATTCTTGGGGAATAAAGCCCCTATCGTCTAGTGGCCCAGGACATCTCTCTTTCAAGGAGGTAACGGGGATTCGAATTCCCCTGGGGGTAATGGAAAAATATTCCGAATAATTAATGAATATTTCAGGTAGAAAAAAAATTCTATCTGGGTCGATGCTCGAGTGGTTAATGGGGACGGACTGTAAATCCGCTGGCGATGCCTACGCTGGTTCAAATCCAGCTCGACCCAAATTTTTAATTAAGTTATAATTTCAATTCGTAACATATAAAACAAAAAAAGCTTCATCTTCAACGGGATTGTAGTTCAATCGGTTAGAGTACCGCCCTGTCAAGACGGAAGTTGCGGGTTCGAGCCCCGTCAATCCCGACTCTATCAATTTTTTGTCGAACTTTTTCATGCACAAACGGCAGATGCCAATAAAAAACCGAAATATTCTAAATTAGAAGATTAACTTATAATCATCGTTCCCGAGCAAATATTTAAACGTAGAAAAAACGTATATATACGTTTTTTCTACTTCTGGTCGAACAAAAAAATAATTTTTATTTTTTATTATTAATAAGATCTTCAATTTCATTCTGGAAAAGCCACCCCTTCTTCAACAATATTTTCATCATCCGATTCAATAAAAATTTATTGGATAGAAAAAATCTCAATAGATATTGATAACTCTCTAACAGTATTATATAAGTAAGAGAATCATTTGATAATGAATTAGTAGTTCTGATCCATCTCTGTTGATGGATCAACAATTCGAAACGGAGAAGTTTTTCCGGTAGATTCTCGATCAACCAGCGTTGATACAGATAAACCGGAGTAAAAATCTGAGGTCGTTTCAATTGAATACCTATTTGCTCAATCTGTTTTAATGTATTAATACTCTGTTTATCATCCATAGATAATTGGTTCCACCAACGAACAGAAAATTTAGCAATTAAATCCTTATTATATCCACGACAAAGAAAAAATTGTTTAATTTTTTGATTTGAACGGGACCGTTCTCTTTCTCTCCTGGCTCCGTAAGTAACATAGAGTCTTCTCAACATTTCTTCATCCGCGAAAAATCCGCGGCGTGAAAAAACGAAGTGACGCATTTGTAGCAATAAACCTATAGGATCCCAAAGAATTCGTTTTCCTATAAATAATCTTGGTTTATTATATAATTGATATTCTATATGATACTGAGTTGATGAATCTGAAAATCCTAATATTTCAGATTGTTCCTCCGATAAAATATGTTCAAATTGGTATTCCAACTCTTGTACATTTCTTTCTCTCACTCTGGGTAAAATCCTTTCATAAGGAAGTTGTTCTTTCTTGTTACCCATAAGTTGATTATAATAGTTTGTTCCTACTGAACATTTCCTTTTCTTCGAAAATCCTAAATCATTAGGTCTTTTTATCCAATCAAATGAATGACTACGAAGAAAACTTAAACGCCAAAATCTCGGTGACCAAGCAATATTTCTAAACTCTTGGTTCTTATCATTAGAAAATCTCCGTTGAGATACCGACGATTGATATTCAAAGTCATTTTTTATATGCGTAATCCCCCTATTTGCTATAGCAAAGATTCCGTTCTGCATAATATTCAAAGAATTGTGCGTTGGTAGCGTTACCTCCTCTCCTTTATAATTAACTAATTTAGCCTGGCATGTCTCTAACCATGAAAACTCCATAAAAAGACTTTCTGAAATGCTAGATGCTAGATCAAAATCATTTTCAACCAATTTATCAAGGGAAATCGGAATATCCAATTCTTTTTCCAACAAGACCCAAGAATCTCGAGCAGCAGCCCCGGCTAAGCAACCTAAAACATGAGTCAAAATTGTGAATTCGTTTGTAATTGATTCATTCATAGGAGATTCCAAATACCATTTGGATAAATAATAAAATTTTTTCTTCCATGAATAATTACTAGTATCTAAAGGATTCGTAGAAGAACCCTTTATCAACATATTTTGTATGACAGCTCTACCTATCTTATAAAGTAGAATTCCAAAAATTTGTTTAAATTTCGGCTTATTATTCGTATAGGTAAAACCAAAAACTTGTCGATGAAAAGCTAATTTCATAATATCGGTATAAATAAGCGATCTATTCCTTGTAACACTTATTAATGACACTTCATTAGCAAGTGCTACTAAATCCCGTATATTATAACCCATGGTCCTAAACCCAAATTCACTCAAATACGATATATTTCTACCCAATCCAAAATTATTTTTATTCAGTAAAATAGTAAATTGATTTCTTCGTTGAAAATTATTAAATAAGCGAATATTTATTATTCGGTCTAATCGATTCGGAGAAATTAGAGCTGGATCCACCCTTTGCGGGACATGGGTTGAACCTATTACAATTGTATTGTTTTCTGTTCTAGCCTCGACCGAATCAGTCTGAAAATGTTTAAGTAGAATGCCAAGTAAAAAAGTGGGATCCGATTCAACGTTTTGGGTTGAACGGTCTACATTCAATTGATGAATATTCTGGATCCATATTATGCAGGGTGACATTTTTTTCGCAAGATTTAAAGTAAGGTTCAATCTACGCAAACTTTCTATTAAGATATTCACCCAACTCTCTGTGACAGCGTCGGGTTTATTATACAAAAGTTTGTTAATAGATATTCTCAGTAAAGGAACATGAGAATCTGCTGCTAAATTTTTAATCAAATACGAACGCCCGGCTTCTACGGGACCTATCAATAAAACACCTTTTGAACGAGATAATCCAAACTGAAGTGGTACTGGTACTTTTTGAAATCCTGGTTCAAATTTTTTGACTTGGTTTACTTGGCATGATGCTCGTGGGAAAATTATTTTTTGCAAAGAGGCAAAGAATATCCACTTGTCCGCTAGATTTAAAGGGTAATTAACCAATTCTTTTTTCAATATTTCAGCTAAATGACGGAAATACAAAAGTCCTTGCTGGTGAGTAACTCGGTAACCAAATTGATCATTTAAAAATTGTTGTTTGGGATAGAATCCAAACCCATATTCTTTTATCCTTGTATGTGCAATTAGAGATTGAACCAATAAGTTTCTTTTCCTACGGGAAAGATCCAAACTTTTATTGCTGATTAACCATCTCCCCAATTTTTTTTTCGTTAATAAATAAAATTGAATATTTCTTGTATGATGGGTTAGATTCAAAAAGAAATAAATTACTATATTTTTTGCTCTATCCAATTGCGTATCATTTCGATGCATTAATTTGCTAAAATAAGAAGCTCGTGAACTATCCGTTAGATATCTAATTGTTTCAAAATTTTTCCATGACTCTATAGAATCCGAGCCTATCAGAATTGAAAAGTAATTTTTATGAAATATGAAAACGAAGCCAACTAAGGTAAAAAAAGCCCAACGTAAACTATTCCAATTATTTAGCAATTCAAAATTTGACCATACGAAATTTATGATTGTTTTTCTCTCATAATCAACTGAAAGACGTAAATTCCATTTTGAGTTTAAATTGCTATAATTTTTATCCCATAAATTTACGAAATTTTTTTGTATAATTTGAATATTTTCACCTATAAAATATTCGAAACGATAACTAATTATTAAAAAAATTTCTTGAAACCTTTGTACTAGTATATAGAGATAATACTCCCACCATTCAATAGTGAAAAACCATGAAGTATAATTTATGAATGAGATATATTTGAAAAATCTACCCAAAATTTTAAATTCTTGGAATTTATTATATTGAAATTTTCTCCTACCTCCTAGTATTTTGTTTTCAATTTTATATTTCGAGTCGTGATATTCGGATCCAAAATAAAATAAAATCCTGTTTATTGATCGAAATATTTTGTCATTTCTCCTTACGTTTACAATCAATGATTGTAAGCATATCATATCGTAATAAGCTCCGATTTCAGTATCACCCAACCGCGTCGTCCAGAAATTCTGAGAGAGATATTCTCTAAACGACGTTTTATTTTCGGGAATATACCTGTAATAAAGAAAACTTTCGGTGTTTTTCGTCTGCTCTTCGAAAGGAAAAACATGCAAACTATTTGAGAAAAAAATAGTTTTTGTATTCTTTATTTTTTTATAAAAATCAGGAAAGAACGATAATTTTGTTTTATTTTGGCATATCGTTCCGGAAAATAAAGCATTTAATAGTTGTGATTGAGCAACCGGAACAATTTTTTCTCTAGTAGAAAAAGATTTTGCTTTATTAACGATTGGACTGGATTCAACACATCCCAGAAAAATTTTAAAGAACTGCGGGTATATCGCAATATTTTTACCATTTGATTTTTCTGAATGGGAAGAAAATCGTTTATTATAATTCGACTGGATATTACGAAGATAATTAACCAAAATTGGAAAATTTATTTTATAGCAAAAAATTGGTAATAATTCCATAGGTAATTCATTGGTTATTTCACCAATTAGTAATTCAGCACTAGAATTCTTGATATTTACAGCATCAAAACGATAACTAATTATTGAATTTCGATTCATGGATCTTTCAGATCTATCGAATAATGTTTTTTCATCAAAATTTATGCTGCTAACAAGAGTTCCAAAAATATTCCAAAATTTTTTAATATCTTTCAGAACCTGATAATCAAAATTTAAAAATTTGTATGATTCTATTCCTACCGAAAATTTATGAGAAGCAAAGTTTTCCGAAAAATAAAAAATATTCAATTCTTTTATTTTTCGGAAAACTTGGAAAGCTAAATCTTTATACACTATATCCTTACTGTTACGGACAAAGCTTCTTTTTATAATTTTTTTCCAAGTTAGTGAATATTTGTGAATTATGTCCTTATGCTTATTATTCACAGAAGCGAAGGATAAATGTCTTTTCAAATATGAGTTATTCAACGATTTTAAATATTTATCAAAATTATTTTGCGTCAAATTGTACAAATTAAAGGTGATAAATTGAGTGGAATCTTCAATAAATTTGAAGTAATATCTAATTGTTTTGTTTTCAATAAATACATAATCGTTTATTGATTTATCTCTACTATTACTGATATTACAACTTTGACTTAGGAATGGAAATATTTTATTAAAATATTGATATTCGATTCCATTATACTCATTTATTAATACATACAATTTGTTATTTATTTTTGTCGAATCTCTACCCAATCGCAGACAACTCAAAAACATGTCTAGTTTCTTATATTCGCAAAAAATTGAAGAGAACAAATGAAAAAATTTTAGAAATAACAGATTCCATTTTTTACGCAATAGTTTATTCATATAATTCGTGCGCTCAACCATATTAGATATGGGATCAAACGGGAAGGAGTAGTTCCACGAATTTGAGTAAGATTTATGAATTTTACATAAATTTTTTATTTTAATATTCTCTGATTCAATATGATTTTTTGAGTAATGATTTTTTCCCACATTCTCAGTATTTTTATTTAATCCATCGATCGATAACAATTCCAAAAAGCTATAAAAAATTGATTTTTCGGAATAACTACTTCCGGTTTTTTGCGGAAGGAAGTTATTCATAACATATTTACCGCTACCACTCACTAAAAATTTTTTGAAAAAATCTGGGACTGGTTTTTTTTTCAAAGATAATAAAAATTTATTTGCAAGAATCGGGTGAATCAATACAGATTCTATAAATAATCGTGTATTTCCCATGTATGATTCTCTTTTTACCCATTGAGGACCATATTCATTAGTATTAGGCGGTTGAGCAAAACTCACGAAATGAATCGATTTATTTTTTTCATCTTCGTTATTCAGATTTGGATAATCTGACTCAATTGAGTTAATATTGTTATTCAAATTATAAATTTCATTTGAAAAATTAATCCTTCTACTAGCTTTTAATGCTTTAGAAGAAATATTAGAGAATTGATATACATAATCCGAAAAAAGGTCTTCTATTTCTACTTGCAAATGAAACCTTGAAGCAGAATTACAATTATTCAAATCGAATAAATCATTTTTATATATTTTTCTTTTTTCAAACAAAAGATCCTTACTGAGGGAAATGTCGAATTTCCTATTATAATCCCCGAAGGATTTTATATAAATATCTATATAGTTTTTATCACGTCGAGTTTGTTTTTGGATCTTCCTCAATCCAAAAAATTGTCGTTCAACGATGCTTTTATTGCCTAATAAATATATAGAAACGGATAATACGACAAAAAATAAAGTACTTAGTACAAAAGTTTTATGGCTTCTCAAATTATGTGAATCGCGAGAAAGTAATGAAGTCGCAATTTGGAAGTCAAAGAAATTAATAAGAGGTTGTTTATTGGAAAATATAGCGACTAGCAATCCAATTAAACTATATTTCGTCCACGAATTCAATAGATTTTGGGTTTTCCATATTTCACCCAAATCTAAATTTTTATATGAAGATTTTTTTTTCGGTAATTTTCGTTTCATTGTTTTACAACGGTTACATAAGACTCTAACTAACCCATATTATTTATCAAAATCATAAATTTTAATAAAAAAAAATGACTTTATATGAATATTACAATTCTACAAATGTTTCATGAAAAAATACTAGGAATTGTTGCTGGAGATATAGAAATATCCCAAGCTTTTGCACCGCCAGTATTCCAGTATTTTAGGGCGGATCAGCACCATACCATACCATGTTTTTTAATATAATCAATTTTTCATAAACTTGTTTTTATCCATAGGTTACCTCCATTATAATGACATAAAGAAGGGCTTGCGTCAACCGATAAAAGGTCTTTGTATGACACTTATATATATTAAGTGTTTTAATCTGGGCGAACGACGGGAATTGAACCCGCGCCTGGAGGATCCACAATCCACTGCCTTAATCCACTTGGCCACGTCCGCCCCCCCTCTTTTTATGACCTTCAAGATTTTAAGTCTTGAAGGTCATTATTCCTAATTTTTCACTTACTCAAAAATTTATAGTTTTCAAGTTTATAACTAGTATTTTTTCTCTTACTTTAGGAGTATCAACCGTTTGCAGCAGGAGCTTCAGCGGCAGCTAAATCTAGAGGGAAATTATGAGCATTACGCTCATGCATAACTTCCATACCAAGGTTAGCACGGTTGATAATATCAGCCCAAGTGTTGATTACACGACCTTGACTATCAACTACGGATTGGTTGAAATTGAAACCATTTAAATTGAAAGCCATAGTGCTAATACCCAAAGCGGTAAACCAAATACCTACTACAGGCCAAGCAGCAAGGAAGAAATGTAGGGAACGAGAATTGTTAAAACTAGCGTATTGGAAAATTAATCTACCGAAATAACCGTGAGCAGCTACAATGTTGTAAGTTTCTTCTTCTTGACCAAACTTGTAACCTGCGTTAGCTGATTCATTCTCAGTAGTTTCTCGGATCAAACTGGAAGTTACCAAGGAACCATGCATAGCACTGAATAGAGAGCCGCCGAATACACCAGCTACACCCAACATGTGGAAAGGGTGCATAAGAATATTGTGTTCAGCTTGGAATACAATCATGAAATTGAAAGTACCAGAAATACCTAAAGGCATACCGTCGGAAAAGCTTCCTTGACCAATAGGGTAAATCAAGAAAACTGCGGTAGCAGCAGCAACAGGAGCTGAATATGCAACAGCGATCCAAGGGCGCATACCTAAACGAAAGCTCAGTTCCCATTCACGACCCATATAGCAAGCTACACCAAGTAGGAAATGAAGAACGATAAGTTCGTAAGGACCACCATTATATAACCATTCATCCACAGAAGCTGCTTCCCAGATAGGGTAGAAGTGTAAACCGATAGCTGCAGAAGTTGGGATAATAGCACCGGAAATTATGTTATTTCCATAAAGAAGAGACCCAGATACAGGTTCACGGATACCATCAATATCTACAGGAGGAGCTGCAATGAATGCAATAATGAATACAGAAGTTGCTGTTAATAGGGTAGGAATCATCAATACGCCAAACCATCCAATGTATAGACGATTTTCGGTGCTGGTAACCCAATCGCAGAAGCGACCCCAAATGCTTGCGCTTTCGCGTCTTTCTAAAGCTGCGGTCATGATAAAACTCGGTTTTTGAAGTAATAAAAAATTTCCCAAGCGGATTAACTTGTTAATCTATAGTATTACACATCCTTTGTTGTTATGTCAACAGATACTAGAGCATGTCGAAAAAAAACTTTGCTTATGTAAATATTTTATAGAAAGAAAACCTTACCAGAAATTTTAAGTGTGGGTTGCCCGGGGCTCGAACCCGGAACTCGTCGGATGAAGTAGATTTATTCATTTCCAAATTAATAATGTGAAATAAAAATATCTCTTCCCGAACCGTACTTGCAACTTTCATTGCATACGGCTCTCTCCATGTATTTTATACATTACTTTGGAAATCGTACATTTCTTAATTTATGTAAAAGAGTCACCAAAAAATTGATTTGAATAATATTCAAATACCAGATTTTTTTTCGATGAAGATTTATTTGACAAGATTTTGAAGAAGCGTAATTAGCCACAAGATTTGAGCCATATTTTTGCCACGCAGTACGTATAGTACCTTTGTGTTTACACGCTAAGGTTTTGGCACAAGAAAACCGAAGAATATATTGAAGTTGGTACAAACTCTTCTTTTCTAGGCATCCACCATAATAACAAGCAATACTTCTTGTTATTTGATCAAATCGTTCAAAAATTTCATTATCCGCCAAAGTTGTCCAAGATAATTTACAAGTGGGATGTCCTCTAGTGTCACAGAAATTGTCTCTGGCTAATAATCCAATCATAGGTACGATCGGAATAGTACCAAAAAATTCTTTTGTAACCAAATTAGTATTAATCAAATGATTTACTAGTTGAGTCTGAATTATTAAAAAATTGTTTCTGATACGGAGAATGTATCCCAAGAAAAAGAGAGGATTTCTATATAAATTTATGGCAGATACTCTATACGGTTCAAACCATAAATGAAAGTATTTCTGCCAAAAAATAATAAGAAAATTTTTCCAGTTTTTTTTCAATGATTCGACACTCCCACTAATCGTTATGATGAAATTATTTTGATATCTTACGTAATGAATCGAATAATTTCTTTCAAAAATTTTATCATTTTCGATACTCTTTTTTTTTTTCGAAATGCATCCGATTTTTTGAACAAAATTAGTCCGATCGAAAAAAAACCAAGAGGAGATGCATTGAAACTCATAAAACTCTTTCCACACATAAATAAGAGAATATTCAAACTCATGGAGGTGCCAATTCCATAAGAAACAATAGAATTGATTTTTACCCGAATAGTAAATAGTATGTGGGTTTGTAATTAAATTATCGTTCTGATGAAGTAGGAGTCTCAAGAAATGCAAAAAAGAAATATCGTTAATACGTCTACGAAAAATTCGTATCAAATTTTCGGGATGAAAAGTATAGGGTATTGTAATATTCAAACAGCTATTGGAATTGCGAATCCGATCTTCCATGAATGAAAATATAGAATGAATGGATTTGTAACTGTTCCACTCATTTTTGTTACCCATAAGAGTTTCGGATTGAGTCGAAAGAATAAAATTTAAAATAATTATTACAATCTCTTGAACAGCTTTAAGTTTATCAATAGACTCGTCGTAAAAAAGCCATGAAAAGCTGGATTGACGAAAAAATCTCGTCAAACGTTTCAATTTTAAAAAATTAAATTCGTTATTCAGACCGAAAAAGCTTTTCTTCCGATAATTTGATTCATTTATGAAACGATTATATGCGATCCCGTAAATATCATCTTGAAAAAGAAGTGGATACACAAAATGTTGTTGACAGCAACTATTTATTCTAATTTTTTTAAGCTTCTTAATAGTGGAAAAAACCTTAGCTATGGTTACCATATAAAATAAAAATCTTGTTCAGGTTCAAAACGATAAATACAATAATACATGATGCAATCCATTTTTAATAAAAAAACCATTTTTGGATTCTATAAAAAAAAGATTGCTCTCCTGACTTGAATAAGAAGTTTGGATTGGTCAGCGCACAGGTAATTTATGCACATCATTTTAAGTATTTAGGATTCACTCTTGGTAAGGGAGATCCTAATTTTTATGAATAGGAACTCCGACCCCTCATGCATTGACTGTATAAAAAGCTTCTAACAACTTATTATCGAGGGGTTTTTATTTCAAATAAAAAAATAATTTTGAAACAGAAGCTGGTTCTTCTTCTACCTATGATTCAAGCAATTTAGCCTTATCCATTAACTTAGATGACTAGAAAAAAATATATAAACTTTCTTCTTACGAAAACAAAAAAATAAGAACGACATGCTATTTTCTCCAAAAAATGTTCTCTATGGGATTAGTCGTATCGTTACAAACCTTGCCAACGGTATGGATGAGTTTTTCATTTCATCTGAATGTGAAAAGATCCAAGCCGCACTTAAAAGCCGAGTACTCTACCATTGAGTTAGCAACCCCAGAATTAAATAGTTATTTCTAGTGATAAAATGACAGAAACGGGTAACAACGAAATTATATAAACAGAATTATGTTTTGTCAATTCGAAACGGCACTCCATTAAAAGTCCAATACGAGTCTCAATTTTATTAATTATTTCTTAAAATTCTTTACCCATTCCAATAAATAATTAACAATATTAATTATAACATTTGCAGTATTCGCTTTTGGTACGAAAATGACTAAGTATACGTATAACAGAAAGAATATAAATGGATGATAGAGAATTAATTGTGTAAAACTGAAAAAGATATTCATAATTATTTCCTTAAATTCTATTCATAATTGATTCCTCCGTATTTTCATATAGTTGAAATTAGAAACGAACATACTCCTTCATCTTTTAAGATTTACCTAAAAAGCAGACAAAAGAATATATTCATTAGAAATTTCAACATAGCGAGAATAATAGGAATTACTACAAGTTATTAAAATTATTGACTTAGGTAATGATTCAAATCTATAGAAAGAGAAGTAATTCTTCAAAAAATTTATCAAGCACTTGATGCTTCTTTAGCAGCATACATAACTTCTACAGTAATTTCTACAATGTTATTTTGTCGCGCGAATCTTTCGGTATTTCGTTTTATTTTACCCCTAACAAACCCTGGTATTTTATTTAATTCTGACTTACTCTCATAATTCCAAGTTAAATCTGTATCTGTAGATAAGGATTTAGTAATAACTTCTTTAGTATCATGACCACCAAAAATTTCTAATAGATGATCCTCCATCCCCAAAGTGAATGAATTATAAACCAAATCTGCTATTTGATTGGTACCTTCATATCCCAGGAAAGGCCGATAACCCAAAGGAAAATTTTGAATATGAACTGGTGAAGAAATAACTCCACAAGGAATATCGAGACGTTTACCAATATGACGTTCCATTTGGGTACCAAAAATTGCGGAAGGTTCCATACGAGCAATCATATCTCCGACTTCTGTATGATCATCAGTTACGAGTATCTCGTCACAAAAACTTTGAACTTCTTCTTTGAACCATTCTTCATCATGTTTGCAGTAAGTGCCTGCGCAACTTACGCGAATTCCCATTTCACAAGCAAGTATTTTGGTAATAGACGCAGCATGGGTAGCATCACCGAAAACTACGGCTTTTTTTCCTGTCAAATTCTGACAATCTATAGATCTCGAAAACCAAGCGGCTTGGGAAATGAATCTAGTTTGTTCGTCAATATATTGTTCATAATTGATTTTATCATTCAATAAAATAGGAGCCAATACGTTAATTTGTTTTTGTATACGCCGGATACAATTAGCTATATCTACAATCCCCATGGGAGTTGTAGAGATGTAGGGCATTCCAAATTCCTTTTCCAGGTATATTGCTGTCATTAGACCCACTTCGCGATAAGGTACTAAATTAAACCAAGCTTTTGGTAATTGATGCAGATTTTCCACGAAACCGCCCTCTGGGATTACTTGATTTATTTCAACGCCTAAATCCTGTAACAAACGTTTTAATTCGCGGCAATCGTGCTGATTGTGAAACCCTAATGTAAAAATACCAATTATATTTGCAGATGGTTTATCTGTTAGAGATATATTCAAATTTCCCTGCCGACGCGCTTTCTCCAAATAATATCGTATTACTTGCTCCAATGTTCTATCAGCAGCTTGAAGTTCATTCACTCGATAATGATTAACATCCGCAAGTATAACATCAGAATCCGAAATCATGGAAGCTCTATTAACGAAATTTTGCAAATCTTCCTGCAAAATACTCGAAGTACATGTAGGCGTTAATACAATTAAATCGGGACATTCTTGCCGATCTTTACGAGTGATATTATCGACAACTTTTTCCTGAGATCCACGAGCTAATACATGACGATCCACGATACTCGCAGTTACAGGAGTAAAATCTCTTTCTCGTTCTAACATGGAACGCATAACGTTGAAATAATCATCTCCAAGAGGAGCATGCATAATAGCGTGAACATTTCTAAAAGAACTAGCTACTCGTAGAGTCCCTATATGGGCAGGCCCAGCATACATCCAATAAGCTAATTTCATAAACGAAAAATTTCTTTTTTAATCTATTTCTATCACTTTACAATACGTAAAAATCTATTGCTATGTTTCTCTATCGTCGTAATATGTATAAATGATAAAATATATTAAGGATTTTATTTGTATCTTTACATTATCCTTTTCAAAAAGAAGAATCAATATGATTAAACTCTGGGACGGAAGGATTCGAACCTCCGAATAACAGAGCCAAAACCTGCTGCCTTACCACTTGGCCACGCCCCACGTTTATTTTGATGATAATTTAATCATTGTTTCTATTTATTTGTCAATCTATTCGTTATTCGTTTCAGGAGCAACTAAAACGGATTGTAGGGAATTATAAATCTGCCCTTCCCCAGCCCCCTTTAAAGCTTGAAGAACTTGTAGTAAGATGTACCTAGGAGTTTTTGCTTTTTACACCTTCTATTTCACTTTTGCAATAATATTCATTGGAGAATCAAAATCTTAACTATGTTTAATATTTATTTAGAAAATGGGGTTCACCCAAATATTTTGGCCAAATTACCTGAAGCTTACGCTGTTTTCGATCCTATCGTAGATGTGATGCCAATTATACCTTTGTTCTTCTTTCTACTGGCTTTTGTTTGGCAAGCTTCCGTAAGTTTTCGATAAATTTGGTTAATAAATTTTTCGGATAGTTTTAGTGCTAATCTCCAATATTGATTTTTGTATTTCGCATCCGAAGAAGATGCGGAATACAAACCCAATTTTGCTTCTGCAATTATTGGTATTTAATTATAATTCCTGTTTGATATTAACGAATTTAAATATTGGCTCTCAAAATCTTAGGAGAAATGGCAGAGTGGTTGATTGCGGCAGTCTCGAAAATTGTTTTAACCTAATACTTCAGGTTAACGGGGGTTCAAATCCCTTTTTCTCCATCTCATCCATCAAAAATAAATATTTTTTGATATTTGTAATTTATTCTATTCCACTTCTAGCAAAGATCCTGGAGATTATGCCATGCTTACTCTTAAGCTATTTGTTTATACAGTAGTTATATTCTTCGTTTCTCTTTTTGTTTTTGGATTTCTATCGAACGATCCGGGGCGTAATCCTGGGCGTAAGGAATAAAATGTATTTCAGTTCTTTTTGTAGATTTTAATTTTTTAAAGTTAAAGGGAGAGAGAGGGATTCGAACCCTCGGTACAACTAGTTTGTACAACGGATTAGCAATCCGCCGCTTTCGTCCACTCGGCCATCTCTCCAAAATAATTTTGTTTATTTCATAAATTTTTATGTACAAAAAAATTATTCTTGTATCTACTTTTTTGCAACCAGGTAGCTATTTATAGCTATTTATCCATCTCTTCACATACATGTATATTTATATTATATACATGTATGTATTTTTGGAACATACCACCACTATAACACATTATAACTATATATTACTACTTAATACGTACTATACTACTGTATACGAGATAAAAACAAATCATGAATACGCATAGCATTTGTTACGCCCGATAATTGTCACGAAGGAGGTAATTTTGGGTAGATTAGTCTTTCGTGAGAATCTAAGCCAATAAAATGGCTGTTATGCTATATTTTCTATTCCAAATAATTTATTGGTATAATTCTTTACCTAATCTAAGAGCGAAAACACCCGTTACAAAAACACTTAAAAGGATTACAATGATCTGACTGTCTGAAATTGGAGTCATTACTTTATCTTCTCCATAATTATTCGTATTATTTAGAAACGAGACAAAAGGGGTAGGTGTATATATATATATATATAATTGTAGTACAATTAGCAAGTAGTTCAGATATTACATTTCTGTTTCATTTGATAATAAGTTTCGAATAGATAATATAAACTTGTCAGTATATTAAAGAGAGGTTGAACCTAAATGAATTTAGAAATTATAGCACAGCTTACTGTTCTAGCTCTTATAGTCGCGTCAGGTCCGTTGGTTATTGCTTTATTAGCAGTTCGTAAAGGTAATAATTTGTAGTTACTATCTCTCATTCCCTCCCGAATTCGTTAAATTTATGTATTATTCCGGAGGGAATAAGAGATGAAAAAACAATTATATATATATATTATATATATATATATATAATTGTTTTATAGCGGATATAGTTTAGTGGTAAAAGTGCGATTCGTCTATGGATCAAAAAGAGTTAAAGGATCGTAAAATCTTTTATTTCTCTTTTGACTCCAAATCCTCTTTCAAAAAGAGTTTGAATCTCTCCTATTTATGCAATAATGGGAAAAGAATTATTCCTTTAATTATTGGAAGATTTTTCAATTACTAAAGAAGCGGAATATCTATAAAAAATATATATATATTTTTTTATAGACCACAAATCTATGGAAAGAGATCCGAAAATAGGATTCTTCATCGTAACTGAATCATTGGTTTTGGATAAAAAATAATCTCGAATTGATGCTGGATAGTTATGACACGAATAACTTTAGTTTGCTGAAGATATTAAGCATTGTGCGCTAATTGCTCGGTGAAGAATGTTTTCCAAAAGATAAAAAATTAATAGAAACAGGGAACGAGGTAATTAGAAAATTGTATAGTTTATCTTTTCTTTAATTATCAACTATATTTTCTAAGAGGATCATCTAATAAAGTATTTTTTTACCTCGAGCTACTTAATTGGTAGAAATAGAAACTGACATAGATGTTATGAATATATTTTACTAATTACAATAGTATCAATATATTATTGTTTTGCTACAAATTAAGTATTTAATAATATTTATCCTTACTACCCAAGGATACTCTTTATATTCATAAAGGAGCCGAACGGAAAGAAACTCCCATGTTCGGTTCTGAATTAGAGGCGTTCATCAAACGTCGACTATAACCCTTAGCCTTCCAAGCTAATGATGCGGGTTCGATTCCCGCTATCCGCTTGTTTTTACTTCGTAAAATATTTTTGAATCGAAAGTGTGGAAAAACCCTATAATTTTTTCTGGGTTTTTCCACACTTTCGATTTTATACGTAATCACGTCCATCGTCTAAAGGATAGGATAGAGGTCTTCTAAACCTCCAGTATAGGTTCGAATCCTATTGGACGTAATGACTACGGTATAGCTTCTTACTGCTATCGCTAATTATAATGTTAGTAATAAATCCGTGATCATATTTTATTTTTCTTCTTGAAACAGGAAAAGTTCAATATGTTCTTTGATAGCTTCTTTCAAAATACTTTCGGCTTGTTCTGTGAAAACTTTAGTAGAACGAATAATTTCCATAAACTGCGGTTTATTAGTCATTAGATATTCACGTAATTGAACAAGAAATTTTTTAACTTGTCCTGTTTCTAGTACATCCAAATAACCGTTAACTCCCGTATAAATAGTTGCTACTTGTTCTTCCACACTAAGTGGAGCTGATTGGGATTGTTTAAGCAATTCACGTAATCTTTGGCCCCGCGCTAGTTGATTTTGAGTAGCTTTATCAAGATCCGAAGCAAATTGTGCAAAAGCTTCTAACTCTGCAAATTGAGCAAGTTCCAATTTTAATTTTCCAGCCACTTGTTTCATAGCTTTAATTTGTGCGGCAGAACCCACTCTAGATACGGAAATACCGACATTAATTGCTGGGCGAATTCCGGCATTAAATAAGTCGGCTGATAGAAATATTTGTCCATCGGTAATAGAAATAACATTTGTAGGAATATAAGCTGATACATCACCTGCTTGGGTTTCCACAATAGGTAAAGCAGTCATACTACCTTCGCCTAATTTAGAACTTAATTTAGCTGCTCTTTCTAATAAACGAGAATGTAAATAAAAAACATCTCCTGGATAAGCTTCTCGACCAGGCGGTCTTCTCAGTAAAAGAGACATTTGTCTGTAAGCCTGTGCTTGTTTGGAGAGATCATCATAGACAATAAGAGTATGTTGTTTGCGATACATGAAATATTCTGCCAGAGCTGCTCCTGTATAAGGAGCGAGATACTGCAAGGTAGCCGGCGAATTTGCAGCTTCTGCAACAACTATTGTATAGTCAAGAGCACCTCGTTCTTCGAAGGTGTTTACTACTTGTGCCACGGAAGACGCTTTTTGTCCAATTGCTACATAGACACATATGACATTCTGACCCTTTTGATTCAAAATAGTATCGGTAGCTACGGCTGTTTTGCCCGTTTGTCTGTCCCCAATAATTAATTCTCGTTGACCACGACCTATTGGAATCATCGAATCAATAGCAATAAGCCCTGTTTGCATTGGTTCATAAACGGAACGTCTAGAAATAATACCAGGAGCTGGGGATTCAATTAGTCTAAACTCAGAAGCAGGGATTTGGCCTTTTCCATCAATAGGCTGAGCCAGAGCATTTACCACACGGCCCAGATAAGCATCACTGACAGGTATTTGAGCAATTTGACCCGTTGCTTTTACAGAGCTGCCTTCTTGTATTGCTAGTCCATCACCCATTAAAACTACTCCAACATTGTCTGATTCCAAATTCAAGGCAATACCTACTGTGCCATCTTCGAATTCAACTAATTCACCGGCCATTACTTTATCGAGACCATAGATACGGGCAATACCATCTCCTACTTGAAGTACGGTTCCAATATTAACAATTTTAACTTCTTGATTGTATTGTTCGATTTGTATACGGATAACACTGCTAATTTCATCAGGTCGAATATTTACCATTAGCTTTTATTAATTAATTTCTGAAAGATGAAACTGATGAAAGTTACTCAACTGTACTTTCCATGGCCTTGAGTAGGCCAATATTATGATCAATCATTCGTAGGTGTAATTCGCTATTTAAACGATTTTTCAATGTTTCTAAAGCTCTTTCAAGTGCTAAACAAGATACTTGTTGTCGAACCTGCTCAATGGCTCTTTGTTTCTCGAAACGAATCGTAGCATTTTTTGAATCTTCTAATCTTTTCGAATCTCCGTCAGCAGCGTCAATTAGATCTTGTTTTTCTCTTTCCATTTGAGATAATCCGTTTATTCTAATATCGTCTGCTTTTATTTTCGCTTGTTGCAAACGAATTATAGCTTGTTTTAGCTTATCAGTAGCTTCTTTATAGCGTTCATCGGCGTCACGAATGGTGTTTAAAATGGTCAGTCTACGATTTTTTAATAAATTACTTAATGAAGTAGATTATTCCTATAATAAATTTCGGAAATCCCTTCCCAAACCGAGCATGAATTTTTCGATTCACCCGGCTTTCTCGCTCAGTTTTTTGATTTATGATTAACTGAACCCGTCGTCCCCATTGATTTATGTTTCTTTTAAACATGAAACAATTGTTGATGACTCTTTTGGCAAAAAATATATTGTCAGCAAGATTGTTCTCTTCGAATAATTAAAAACTCGCAAATTAGGTCGTCAATTCAGCACTTGAAAATTATCAAAAATATTTTTTGGAGATTATTCAATAAATTTAAATTATTTAGTAATTACAATTTATAATTGTACCGATACGAGTGTTATGTATCGGATAAATCTCCAACCAAATTAATGGTGGAATGAAGAAGATTCCGATTGTGCTTAGACTTCAAGCAGTTTAGCTTTAACCATTTCGATTCGTTTCCCATAAAAAAAATATCTTTGATTCGACGAAATGCTATAGTTCTTTTATAAATTGCCCTATATAATATAAAGTAATTCGTTGGGATTAAGTACCTCTTTGATATCCAAGTACTACTGGATGAATCCAATTATTTTTTTCGAATATTCAACCCGCACACACTCCCTTTCCAAAGTAAACTAATAAACTTGGTACCACACCTAAATTAATTAAATTTGTTTCTAAAAGATTTGTATTTATTCCAAAACTATTAGCTAGAGTCCAAAATTTTCTGGAAAAAACCAGATCAGTCCCATTTTCCATACTGTCCTCTTTTTTTATATTATCAAATTTTTGCGGAGTTTTTCGTTTACTCGACACTTTATCTTTTGTTCAAAAATGATACGACCGGTTCCTAATTATTTTTAATAAATTTTTGACGAATATTTCCTGCCCCCCCTACTATAATTTATAGAATATAAATTTTTTTCGAGGGGGAGAGTTTATCAAATAATAGTAATATCAGTATTATAGTTTTATTTCTATTTTTAGTGTTACTATCTATAATATTGATATCAGCAAATCATTATTAAAATTAAACAAAGGGATTTGCAAACGGAAGTGCCAGGGCTACAACTAATCCATAGATAGTTGAAGCTTCCATAAATGCCAGACTTAAAAGTAAAGTACCTCGAATTTTACCTTCCGCTTCGGGTTGTCTTGCAATACCTTCGACAGCTTGGCCCGCTGCGGTGCCTTGACCAATACCAGGTCCGATGGAGGCTAAACCTACGGCTAATCCAGCCGCAATAACGGAAGCAGCAGAAATCAAGGGGTTCATGATAATCTCCTCTAACTAAAATTGGAGAGATTTCTAATAGAAATCAAGTCTCCTTTGCTTACTAAAATTTTTTATGATTTATCTAAAGCAGTTAATAACTCAAAATGTCTCTTTCTGAGGTGATAGTATCACCAAAAAAGTCTTCTTTTTTCTTCTCTTTATTAATCTTTTATCTTACGAATCCCAATTGAGAATTGTACTTCAATAATCGATTCTAATCAATTAAAAACTGATACAAAATTTTGTATTATTTTTTTCCTCCTTAGTGATGACCTTCCATAGATTCTCCTATATATGCTGCTGCTGGTGTAGCAAAAATCAAAGCTTGGATAGCACTTGTAAATAATCCTAGAAACATCATAGGTATAGGAATAACTGGAGGTACTAGAGAAATCAGAACAGCAACAACTAATTCATCAGCTAATATATTTCCAAAAAGTCGAAAACTAAGTGATAAAGGTTTTGTAAAATCTTCCAAAATATTTATTGGCAGAAGTACAGGTGTTGGTTGAATATATTTACCAAAATAACTCAAACCTTTTTTGTGTAGCCCAGCATAAAAATATGCTACTGATGTAGGTAAAGCTAATGCCACTGTAGTATTAATATCATTTGTAGGTGCAGCAAGTTCGCCATTTGGTAATTCGAAAACCCGCCAGGGAAAGAGGGCGCCCGACCAATTCGATACGAAAATAAATAAAAACATAGTTCCAACAAGAGGAACCCAAGGACGATATTCTTCTTCTCCAATTTGTGTTCTAGTTAAATCCCGAATGAATTCTAAAACATATTCTACGAAATTTTGACCACCAGCCGGAATCGTTTGTAGATCCCGAGTAGCTAAAATAGCTAAACCTAATAATATAGCAACCACAACCCAAGATGTTATAAGTACTTGGGCATGAACTTGGAAATTACCCAATTCCCAATAAAAATGTTGACCTACTTCTACATTAGAAACTTCGAAAAAATTATTAAAAGTGCTGGAAATGTCTGCAATATCTCGCATGTTGTTCCTCCAAAAAATGCATTTACAAATAAATAAATAATTTTTGCAGATTTATTATTGTTTATTTCATAAAAACTTATCTCCCATTCCATAAATATTTATCTATTTCGGCATTCTTTTTTTCATCCCACGTGGTAGAACAATATAATAAATGAAAAAGTTTTATTATTACTATTATTATTTTAATCGATTCTACCGTTACAAAATAGTAATCATTTCAATATTTTTTTTCCAAAATTAAGAATTGTAACGACCCTCGCGAATTGCTGAGGTTAATTTATTCAAAATCCATCTAATCGAAGCTCTGGCATCATCATTGGCCGGAATTGGGATATCTGTCATATCTGGATCGCAATCAGTATCAACTAAACAAATTGTTGGAATGCCTAGAGTTATACATTCTTGAATAGCTGTGAATTCTTCTTGCTGATCAATAATTATAACAATATCAGGTAAAGTTGTCATATATTTAATTCCACCCAAATATTTTTGTAATTGGTGCAATTGTCTTTCCAAATTGGCTGCCTCTCTTTTAGGAAGTCGATCAAACGTTCCTGTTACTTTTTTATTCTCTAAATCTTGAAACTTTTGAAGACGGGTTTCTATAGTCGACCAATTAGTCAACATGCCTCCAAGCCATTTCTGGTTTACATAATGACATCTGGCTTTTGAAGCGGCTAATGCTATCAAATCAGCTGCTTGATACTTAGTTCCTACTATTAGAAATTGTTTCCCCTTACTCGCAGCGTTTGAGACTAAATCACAAGCTTCTGATAAAAATCGAGCGGTTTGAGTCAAATTTATAATATGAATACCCTTTCGTTCTGTAAAAATATAAGGTGCCATTTTAGGATTCCATTTACGTGCTTGATGGCCGAAATGAACACCTGCTTCCATCATTTCTTCCAAATGAATGTTCCAAGATTTTTGTTTCATTTTTTTTTTTGTTTCTTCGTAATTTGACGAAAATATATACGTATATGTGTATATGACATAAGAGAAGAAAAAAAACATATATATACGAAATGTATCTGTTAATTTCAACGAGAATAACGAGTAATTTATCTTCAAAAAAATGGATAAATTATTTTCGTTAGTTTGAAATACTTCGAGGTACCGATCCTTTCAATACGTTATGTACAGTTTGCATAGCGGGAAAATTCTTGAATATATTTTGATATAAAAAAATATTCCTTATTTTTCGACTAAAATAATTATTCTTTCCATCGGAAAAACTTTGTGTTTCTTTTTCTAGCTTCATCCGCCAGATCACTTCATGAGATCCAGTACCAGCAGGTATCATTCCACCAAGAATTACATTTTCTTTTAAACCTTTCAGCCAATCGATTCGACCCTTTGAGGCGGCTTTAGCCAAAACTCGAGTAGTTTCTTGAAAACTGGCTTCTGAAATAAAACTTTGAGTATTTAAAGACGCTTTGGTTATTCCCAATAATATGGGTTCGTACGGAATTGCTTCTTCCAAAATACGATTCATTCGCCGTGCTCTTGAAGATTCGATAAGTTCCCCGGGTAAAGATATATCGATCGTTCCGTTTTCTAAAGTGGCAACTCTAGAAGTCATTTGGCGGACAATAATTTCTATGTGTTTATTCGATACATGTACGCCCTGAGATTGATAAACTTTCTGAATCTGATCAACCAGATTGACCTGTCCTTGTTCCATACTGATTCTTGTACTTAATATGAATCCCCAAAGGTTACCGATAAACTTTTGCATATCACCATTCCAATTTTCGAAACCATTATCTAGATTGATAGATACCGAATTTACCGAACGTGCTTCTAGTAATTGTTCGATTTTTGGAAGACCTTGAATTATATCTCCTGATTTTAATCGTTCATATATAAGTGTTATTAAAGTATCCCCTTCTTGTACGAATTCCCCGCAATTATTATGGATGGTAGCTTCTCCAGTAGCCAAATAAGGTTTAGCCAATCTCAGCACCAAATGATTTGTATGCATACCTATAATTTGACTGGATGGTAGAATTCCTTTATAATTGGGTATGTAAAAATTTTCGAAAAAAAATTGCCCAAGATTCAAATTTTGGTGTTTAATCGTTCCGCTTGAGAGTTTAAAGAAGGGTAAAAAACGCCTTAGTAAATTATAATTAATATTTCTTTCAGAAATAAATTTATGAATTTTTTTATACTCATCGATAAAATACCATTTTGGACTTTGGTCGCTATTTTGTAATCTATCAATTATTGAGGAATTACCAAATATTACACGAATAATCCAATAATAATGTTCGGGAAAATTTATAAAACTCTGCAAATTACCTATGAAACCCAATTTATCAGATAGCTTTTTTTCCGTGGATTTTCTATCTGTTGGTAATAAATCCGCTGCATCTAACTCTTTCGGTTGATCAATAGGATTCGAATTTTTTGAGTGTTTGCAAAAATCAAAAAAAGTTTCTGAGTAAGTGATATTTTTCTTCGTAATATAATTATCCAATTCATTTATTTTGTAAATTCCAACCAAATCTAAAGGAGATAAAAGAATGAAAGGTTGCTCATTATCTCGATTAGCCGAAATACGAATAATACTTTGATATTTGCTTATTAATCGATTTTTACATATTGAGGAATATTTTTTACAATAACTTTTTTCCAAAACGTAACAGTCTGATATGTTTTCTCGTTCCTTTTTATCCGAAAGATAAAAATTCGTTAGACTAATTTGAAGGAAATTCCTGAATTTAGTTTTTGTTTTTATTCTCGAAAATGAAACCTGAGCTTTTTCTGAGAAATATTTATTTTTCCAATTCACGATTAAACAAGTTTGAATTAACCGTATATTTTTACCATTTAATACCTGAATCTGTTCACCATCACCATAAAGAAGGTAATTTACAGTTCTAATTTCCAAATTTGTACTTTTTTTTATCAATAAACTTAAAAGGTTCGTTTTATTGGATTCGTTTGAGATTCCATATTCAGTGGCGGGTCTTATTAAAACAAAAGGTTTGTCTTTTAGAGGCATAATCCATTGAAGATATGTCCAATTATTATATTGGAATTCATTAAAAAGTTTTTTTCCTGGGGGTATTAAAAGACTCATTTGCTTGGAAATTTTATATGTTTCATTCGGATAATAGATAGTTCCAGGTAGAATTTTAACTTCATAAGTATTATTTATTCTTTTTTGAATTCTAACCAACCCACTCGTACCACTTGTAGTATTCGAAGCGATTGGTGAGCCTGCTTGAACGAATTCATTATTTCTTATCGAAAACGAGGATAAAGATTGAGTTGAAATATGTATTTCTTCAGGAATGCAAAAAAAATTGCCCCCTTTTACAATTCTATAACTTGGGCGATAATTTTTTGTTATTGAATCTTCATAATAAATTTCATCGTTTGAACTAATTCTAACATTACCGTATTTTACGATTCCTGACTCCTTTGATTCGTAATTGGGATGATCTGAAAAAGCAAAAACATCATTATTTTGTAGAGTACCATTTTTTTTTATTTTAAGAATAAAAGAAAAAGTTGTATATTTCTTCCTCAAAAAAAGTTTTTTACCTTTTTTTCTTATGCTATAATTATACAAAATAGTATTATAATTTACTGAATTATTCAAATAATTGAATATGGCATGAGTTAATCCCAATTTCATGAAGAATTTGTTTTTCTTATAGAGATAGAGATTCAAAATACAAATATTTAATTGATTTGTATTTTCTGGAAAAGGACAAAGTGATTCTTCTTTAGCAATAAAAGTTCCAGATTCAACTTTATCTTGATTTTTATAGAACGAAACGGATAATTCATGACTCTTATTATAATAATTTCCGGATAATATCCATATGTGGCATGTTTTAAGTATAGAATGAATATTACTATGTATATATTCAGATGCATGACGGACCTTTGTACCCCAATGCATTTCTCCTTCCAAATTAGAGTAAATATATTTCTGAACTTTTTCTTTAAAAGGTGAGGTTTTCGTACGAATTTCAGCAATAATTTGTTTTGATTCTACATATTGACTATTCTGAACTAATAATAAACTTTTTGGCGGAACAGTTACTTTATGTGTTTTGCTTCTACCTCGAACACTTAAAAATAGATTTGTATGACATATCCAGGCAGGATGCCCATGACGCGTACGCGTTGGGTAAACAAAACTTTCATCAAATTTTATAATTCCATTAAAAGGAGTTCGTATGTGTTCTGCAATATCACCCGTGAATACGCCTCCAGTATGAAAAGTTCGTAGAGTTAATTGAGTCCCGGGTTCACCAATCGATTGACCTGCGATAATACCTACTGCTTCCCCCATTTCTATTAAGTTTCCATTTGTGAGGCTCCACCCATAGCATAATTGACAAATCCAAAGCATACTTTTACAAGTTAGGGGAGATCTTATAGCAATATTTTTCGTTCCTGAAGTTATTAAATTATTTGCTAAAGAGGGCCCGATATCTTGATTACGAGTAGCAAAACATCGATTATTTATATATATATTTTCTGCTAATACACGACCAATTAAATTATAAATACTTTTTTTTACTTGGGAATTGCTTATGAAAATACTGTGGAAAGTGCCGCAATCTATTTTACGTACAACAATATGTTGAACAACTTCAACAAGTCTACGAGTGAGATATCCGGCATCTGATGTTCTTACAGCAGTATCTACGACTCCTTTACGAGCTCCATAACAAGAAATAATGTATTCTGTTAAAGATAATCCTTCCCGAAAATTACTTTGAATAGGTAAATCAATAATTTTTCCTTGAGGATCCGACATTAAACCCCGCATGCCCACTAATTGATGAACTTGTGAAGTACTCCCGCGAGCACCTGAAAAAGACATCATATGAACTGGGTTCAAAGGATCTGTCATTCGGAAGTTCGGATTCATTTCCTGTTTCAAATATTCACTTGTTCCATACCATGTTTCTATAAGTTGACGAGGTTTCTCTACAGCATGTAAATTCCCATAATTATGACTTTTTTCTGAAAGGTTACCATATTGTTCGGCATCTTCAATGAGCCATCCTTTAGATGGCGCGGTTAGAAGGTCATCAATGCCTAATGAAATAGCGCTCAAAGTTGCTTGTTGGAAGCCTAATGTTTTTAATTGATCCAACACATGAGTTGTGTAAGTTATTCCAAAATGTGCTATTAATCTACTTATAAGTTGTCTTATGGCGGTTCGATCAATAACTTTATTATAAAATATCAAATTGGATGGTTCTGCCATGGTAGAAAACCTCTCTTTTTATAAGCATAGATCGGTAACGAATTTAAGAAATTTACTCTAATGTTTTATTCCCATTTATTTTTTCTTCAGAAAAAAAAATTTTCCTCTTGATCTTCTGCACGAATGCATTACGTTTTAGAGATGCTTGATAAGTACCTTGTACAGCTTCTTCAATTTGTTGATTGAACAAAATACGGCCTGCGGTTGTGTAAATATAAATACTAAGAATTTCTCGGCTATTTTTTTTTCTGAATTGATAATGCTCATAAATTTCAGATAAATTACCGAAAGGGTTATACTGAATCTCAATTGGTCCTTCTCGAATTGTTGAAGTGATTATTTTAAGATTAATCCGCCATCGTAACCATAAAGAACTATGCAAATGAATCTGCTTTTGTTGTTGGGCTCTGGAAACATCATCATAACTATAAAAATATGGTATACTTGAAAAGTTTTTTACGTAATTCTGAATATTCGATGGATGGTATCTATTTCCATAAATACCTTTATGATTCTCCATTGTCGAAATATAAAGCCCAAGAAGCATATCTTGGCTTGGTACAGAGATGGGTTCTCCGGTAGCTGGAGATAATAGATTCTTATGAGAAAGCATAAGTAAACGAGCTTCTGCTTGAGCTTCTAAAGATAAAGGCACATGAACTGCCATTTGATCTCCATCGAAATCTGCGTTGAAACCACCACAAACCAATGGATGCAAATGAATAGCCCGCCCATTAACTAAAATGGGTTGAAATGCCTGTATTCCCAACCGATGTAATGTTGGGGCTCGATTCAATAATATAGGATGCCCTTCTATGACTTCTTTAAGAATTTTCCATATTATAGCTTCTTCGTTTTGAATCATAGTTTTAGCTGCCCTAAGATTTGGGGCGAAGTTTTGTTTGATAAGACCACGAATAACAAATGCTTGAAAAAGCTCTATTGCCATTTCTTTGGGTAATCCACATTGATGTAATGGAAGAGAAGGACCTACCACAATAACTGATCGACCCGAATAATCTACTCTTTTACCTAGTAAATTTTCACGGAACCTACCTTCTTTTCCTTCTATTAAATCTGAAAAAGATTTATAAGGTCTATTATGACTATCTCTCATGGGTTGTCCTCGAATTCCATTATCGATAAGTGCGTCGACAGCTTCCTGAACCAGTCTCTTCTGGCAAATGATTAAACCCCCTGGTGTGGAACCGCTGCGTGCTAAAAAGTCGAGTAAAGTATTATTTCTATAAATAACTCTTCTATAAAGTTCATTTAAATCAGATGTGATCAATTCACCTTCACCCAATTCAATCATGGGTCTTAATTCAGGTGGAAGAACTGGTAAGAGAGATAGAACCATCCATTCTGGCTTTATATTTGTTCGAATGAAATGTTTGGCTAATTTAATACGTCTAAATAGAAGATCTTTCCGTCTTTGAACTTTTCTATCCTCCCAATTATTTCCTGTTGATTTTTGTTCTGCAAATTCTCTCCATTCTAAGTTTGCACAATTTATAACATTTCGTAAATCTAAATTAGTTAATTGTTTCTTAATAGCATCGCCCCCCGTAGCTATTTCTCTATCTCGAAATATTTCGAATCCCTTGGTAGAAAAGAAACGAGGAAATATATCTTTCCAGGATTGATCTTCATATTTGAATAAACCTCGTAATTTTAATAGAGTAGGCTTCTCAGTTGTGGGTCCAGCTAGAAAAAGATTGAGATAGGTTATTCTATAGATTCCCCCCCCCGAAGAACCGGACATGAAAGTTTTCCGTCATCCGGCTCAAATAGTATTGAATTATATAAATGTAAAGTATTCCATTTTAATTGCTACTCATTACTCAAGTCATAATTCGTCTTCATAAAATTATTGAGTAGTCTCTATCCTTTCGAAGTAAAAAAAATAATTATTTACATTTGTTTAATCTAATAATTTATCTTTTTTTCCAATTGATTGGTTATAAAAAAGGTTTTTCTTGTCCGTATTTTGATATTATTGTATCCTCTAGGTTATTGATTCATCCCGATGATTTATTTTGAATTTGAGGTAAAATTACGATCAATTTACTTCAATGTATCACATAAAAAATTGAATTAAAGAAATATATATCTATTTATTTTGATTATTTTCTTCACGAAATAAAAATAGTGGATAATTTATATCCAACCCTAGATCCAATCCTCTGGACAATCGAAGAAAAAAATTTCGCTTCGCTATAATTGCTTTATTTTGAGCTTCATTCAATTTTTTTCAAAAGGCATGTCAAAATCAGAGGTATTCCAATAGCGAAATATTAGAACAACAGTTTCCAATAAACCTGTAAAATCAAAACCTATGATCAAGTCACACATCGCAATAAACTAGACTTTCCAATTCTTTGAGCGGTTTAGCCAAAAGATTAGCAATACAACTGGGTAGACGTTTTAAATACCATGCATGCGTTACGGGGCACGCTAATTGAATATATCCCATTCGATATCTTCGGATTCTTGATTCGATAAAATCAACCCCGCAATGTTCGCAAAATTTTATATTTTCTCTCTTATTAATAATTCCTTGGTATTTTCCGCAGGCGCAAACTCCACTTTTGACAGGTCCGAAAATTTTTTCACAAAATAATCCATCTTTTTCGGGTTTATGCGTTTTATAATGCAATGTATAAGGTTTAGTAACTTTCCCTACGGTTTCACCGTTAGGCAATATCCTTTCAGCCCACTCACGAATTTGTTCTGGAGAAGCTAAGCCAATCCGAAGATGTTGATATTTTTTTTGATAAGTCATAACATTCCAAATTATTTTTTTTATTTCTCAAATGTCCTTAAGTTGCAATTCCAGGTCCTTTTCGGGTATAATGGCATGATTAATTTCTAAAGCTAAAGATCGTAATTCTCGAACAAGCAACTTGAAAGATTCTGGAGCAGTATTAGGTTTAGGTATCGGTTCCCCGGTAACAATAGCGCCGAGTACCTCATAACGAGCTCTAATATGATCAGATTTAATAGTTAACATTTCTTGCAATATGTAAGCAACACCGAAGCCTTCTAAAGCCCAAACTTCCATTTCTCCCACACGCTGTCCTCCTCGTCTCGATCTACCTCTAAGTGGTTGCTGGGTAACCAATGCGTAAGGACCGCTAGAACGCGCATGGATTTTATCATCTACTTGATGAATTAATTTCAACATATAGGCTTTTCCTATAGTAATAGGTTGTTCAAAAATATCTCCAGTTCTTCCATCAAGTAATTTATTTTTTCCAGGATTGTCTGGTTCAAATAACCATGGGTTTGCTGCTCGTTCACTCGCTTTATAAAGCTCTGAAAATACTAATTTTCGGGAGGCTTCTCGTTCATATCTTTCATCAAAAGGTATTATTCTATAGTTTTTATTCAGAAAATATCCTGCTAACCCAAGCAAACATTCGAATATTTGTCCCACATTCATTCGCGAAGGCACACCTAAAGGACTTAAGACCATATCGATAGGTGTACCGTTCTGTAAGAAAGGCATATCCTGCCTGGGTAATATTTTCGAAACAATACCTTTATTACCGTGTCTTCCAGCAATTTTATCGCCTATCTGTATTTTACGCTTTTGCAGAATATATACATGAACAATTTCTGCATCATCAGGGCGATCTCCTTGATAAATCGATCTAACATCAATTACTCGTCCTCTTCCACCAGTAGGTACTTTGAGACAAGTTTCTCTCGAGTTTGCTACTTGAATACCAAAAATAGCTTGTAATAATTTACCTTCTGGAGCACGTGAAGTTTCTTCCGTTTCTTGGGGTGTCAATTTTCCCACCAAAACATCTCCTGTTTCGACCCATGATCCTATCGATACAAAACCATCCTTATTTAAATGACGAAGCGGATAATGATCTAAATGGGGTATTTCTCTGGTAAATTTTTCAGCACCTTGACTTGTTATACGAGCTTCAATTTCGTATCTTTCAATATGAATTGAGGTATAAATATCTTCATATATAAGCCGTTCGCTAATTAAAATAGCATCTTCGAAATTGTAACCTTCCCAAGGCATATACGCTACTAAAATATTTTTTCCTGAAGCTAATTCACCCTTCGAAGTTGCTGAGCCATCTGCTAAAATCTGTCCCTTCCTTATATACTTCTCTCGCTTATCCACTTGAGGTTTTTGATGCATACAAGTACTATTATTGGAACGTTGGTATATTATTAAATCCGTGTTTATTTCTTTTTCATTTAATGATAGAGTGATTCTATCACTATCAATATAATGGAGTTTACCTCCTCGTATAGAGACACTTACACTTCCCGAATCTAAAGCTGCTTGGCTCTCTATACCTGTTCCTACGATACAATTTTCGGATTTTAGAAGTGGAACCGCTTGACGTTGCATATTTGAACCCATTAAGGCTCGATTCGCGTCATTATGTTCTAGAAAAGGAATAAGGGAAGCACCCACAGAAAAATATTGTAGGGGAAAAATACTTCGTAGATGTACCTGTTCCCAAGCAATAGCAACAAAATCTTGTCGGTATCGGGCCGGAGTGATTCGTTCCTTTTGATTTTTTTGATCAAGTGCTAAACAATTTCCGGTAGCTATACGATGATATTCATCTTCCCCTGCTGATAAATTAATTATTTTTTCTTCGTTCGATGAGTCTGAAATTTTATAGAATGGGCTTTCTAAACAACCCGAAATACTTATTTTTGCATGAAGAGCTAGTGAAGCTATAAGTCCAGCATTCATTCCTTCTGATGTTTCTATGGGACAAATGCGTCCATAATGACTAGGATGAATATCTCGTACTTGGAAACTAGCTGTTCTTCTTGTTAATCCGCCAGGGCCTAAAGAACTTAATCTTCGCTTGTGAACTATTTCTGTCAATGGGTTCGTTTGATCCAAAAATTGAGATAACGGGTGCGAACCAAAAAATTCTTTAAAAGTTATTATTAGTGGAGCTGGGGTTGTCAAACTCTTCGGGGTCGGTAATCGCTTCCTTTTGCTCGCCCCCCGCAAAATTTGTCGAATTGAATTTTCCAAACGATTCAGTGCCAATTTCAACTGATCTTGCAATAAATTCGCCACGGAACAAACACGGCGATTTTTTAGGTGATCTATATCATCAAGTGTACCTATTCCAAATTTCAATTTTATTGAATAATCGACAGCTGCTAGAATATCTTGAGGTAATAAAAAAGTTTCGTTCTCAGGTACATTTATATTAAATTTTTTGTTTAAATTAGAGCGTCCTACTGTTCCTAATTCACATCGTTGTTGAAAAAATTTTCTTTGTAATTCCTTACGTATAGATCCCGAAAAGACAATATCTCCTCCTATACAGTATAACTGTTTATAAAGTTCAACAATAGCTTCTTCTGTTGAAGACGGATGTTCTTTCTTCGTCCTCTTCTTCAGATACTCCAAAAAAATTTTTGGCTGACAAACACTTTTCAATATTTTTTTCAGATTCAAACCCATAGCTAGTAATAAGACTAAAATAGAGACCTTCCGCTTTTTGCTTATCCGTGCCCATATTCTTGTTCTACCATCAATTTCTATTTTCAATCTTCCGCCCCAATTAGAAATTAAAGTTCCAGTATATATTGGAATCCCGTTATGATCTAATTCTGAATCGTAATAAATGCCAGGACTTCGCACAATTTGGTTAATTACGACCCTTGCTACACCATTAACAACAAAAGTACCTCGAGAGTTCATCAAAGGAATACTTCCGAGAAAAACCGTTTGTTTCTGTGTTTTACCTTCTTTTTTTTTTGTCAATTGAGCAGGTACATATAAATCTGATGAATATGTAATAGATTGATATACAGCATCTCTTTCCCCTGAGAAGGGTTCTACCAATCGATATTGTTTACCAAATATTCGAAATTCAAATTCCTGATCCATATCTTCAATTTCTGGGAAATTAGTCAGTTCTTCTATCAAACCTTCATTAATAAAACGATTAAAACCTTCGAACTGTATTCTTCCAAATTCAGGGAGTACGAAAATCTCCATATTTTCCTTTAAAATTTTATTGGAGTTTGTCTCACTAGTATTCCTATTCGATTCGGTCATGAATGTTTCTTTTCGAAAATACCATAAAAAATTTTTGATATTTCGATTATCACTTTATTCCAAAGAATATTATAACTTGAAAATAATTTCAGTGAGGTGTATTATGTTTTTAACGAAAACGCGAAGCGACATAGCCAAGTGGTAAGGCGGGGGACTGCAAATCCTTCATCCCCAGTTCGAATCTGGGTGTCGCTTTTTGAGCTAAAAGACTAGAAACTTCGGATTGCCCATCCCCTTTAAGGAACAAACCGTTGTGCTCTATATGATATAGCCTGTTACGTTTGAAATGTACCTATCACGTGTTATGGGCAACCTAATGTGAAATTAGAGCAATAAAGAAATAAAAGCAAGTTAGTTATTAATATTTTTTTATTAGCAATAATTTATTCGGTAATTTACTAAAAAAATTTTTAATGATCGAGTCACGACAAAAAACTATGGATCCAAATACATTTATATGTATATACATATATAGGTATACCTAGTTCTTCAATCGATCAAAAAAAAAGAAAGGATTTATGGATATTATTAATATAGCTTGGGGTGCTTTAATGGTTGTTTTTACTTTTTCTCTTTCACTTGTCGTATGGGGGAGAAGCGGTTCGTGAATTCATTTAATAAGTTTTTGCAAAAAAACTTATTTTTATCTATTCAGATTACTAAAAAACTAAAGGGCATTGAATTTCTTATGAAAAATTCAATGCCCTTTAGTTTTTTTTCTTTTGCAAGAAACGTGTGTCGTATAATTAATTCTATCCCACCCTTTAATGAATAATTTTTTTTTCAATTTGAAATTTCGATAGCAATATTTATTGCTTTCAAAATTTAAATTAATATTTATTCCTTCTCTATATTTTACGCGATTCGAGTTATTTCTTAGATAAAGGCTCTCTGCGATGAAGAAAACAGTGGTTCCGCTTAAAAGTATTTGAGATAATAGAAGAATGGGATCTAGTCGCCAACCTTGGAAAAATAGAATTCCTCCGCATAACAACCCGATGGAGGAAAAAAGGAAGTCGTAATATCGGGATAGGCTGGATATAACCCCCCCTAAAAACCATATATGATATTTTCAATTCCGTATGGCTTGGGCGAAATACAAAATTATACAGATTGTTTTTAACCCAAAATCCGAGTAAATATAAAAAAAATCTTTTGGATCGTCTTTTTTCTACAAAATTAGTGTGTCATTCTAATTAGGAAAAAGTTTCATCTTTTAGTACTTTCTTCAGTATCTTTAGGTCCACATTAAATTCCGTTGCTATTACCGTATTCCTTCCAGAGAAAGACAAATAAGTAACAATAATATATATATTTTTTTTTTCAAAAATATTTGAATATGATTTCGAAACAATGTATGTTGAAATAGTTTAACCATGGATCTTATTATGATATTTCAACCAGATTTTTTGATTTCTTTATTCAAGTTTCACATCAATAAAATTATATTGAATATGTTGAAGTTAATCTTAAGTACATTCTAAGTCACACCTCTAGAAACATGAGGTTCCCTAAATCTAAGGGCATATAAAAATATACCAACTATTACTAAACCTACCCCTATTATAGTACTAGGGCCTAATTCCATGTGGTTCATTTTTTTGATAATTTGATGTCTTAAGAGTAAAAGGTAAGAAGGAAATACAAATAATATCTATTATCTGTATTTCTATCTTAATTTTTTTTTATTCAATGTAATTTGATAAATTTTATGTTTGGATTAAAGATTTAATTATTTTGACTAGCTGTTTGTACATAAAGAATAAGTAAAAAAGCTGTAGGAATTGAAATAGAAAGAGCCGTAGCGATAAATGCTGAAATATTGACTTCCATAATTATATTATTTTAATGGTTTTTTTGGAAATATTTGAAATATTACCCGATAAAAGATAAAAATTTTCGTAGAAAAAATTAATACACAAATTGGTATTGAATTTGATCATTCAAAAGATAAATTTTTTATGTTTTGAATAAAACAACTGTCCCTTCACTATCAATGTTATAGTATAACATATAACAATATTTATCTGAAAATAAAAAAAATTATGATATGATGGTTATTCTTAAATCAATAATGCCTTGAAGAGGACTCGAACCTCCACGCTTATAGCACGAAATTTTGAGTCTCGCGTGTCTACCATTTCACCATCAAGGCTTTTCATTATGGATAAATTGTCTAGATATAGTTATACTATATATAGTATAACTATATCACATGTTTGACACGAACTAAATTTTCTAAATTATTTCATACAAGTTTATTATGAATAATGAGTGTGCGGGAAACTTTTTTGAATCAAGAGAAAAAAATGCTTAATTTTAGGGCTTCTTGTACAAAAAGGAAAATAGGACTTATCCAAAAACCTAAAGAGATGGACCCGATAGCACATACGAGCATACTGAATTCAATAGAATTTTTAGTTTCAAAAGAAGGTGGGACAATATAGGCCCGTATATAAGAATTTATTCCTTCATTTCTTGGGTATATTATCAATTTAATTATTTTCAAATAATAAAAAATTGAAATTACACTTGTTACTAGTGCTATTAGAACCAGTAAGTAAAACCCTGTTCGCCATCCGCACCAAAAAAGGTATAATTTTCCAAAAAAGCCCGTCAGAGGGGGAATACCTCCCAGAGATAATAAACATAATGTTAGTGAAAGACCCAATAAAGGATCTTTCGCGTACAATCCCGCATAGTCGCGAATATTATCTGTTCCTGTACGTAGACTAAATAATATTATGCAAGCAAAAGTCCCCAGATTCATAAAAATATAGAAAAAAATGTAAATAATCATACTGGCATAGCCGTTTAAATCACCAGTTACTAATCCAATAATAATGTACCCAATCTGGCTTATTGAAGAATATGCAAGCATACGTTTCATACTTGTTTGAGTAATTGCAACCAAATTACCCAATATCATACTCGAAATAGCTAAAATTTCTAACAAAAGTTTCCATTCATTTGCTGAATAAATAAAAATAGAATTGAAAATTCGAGTAGCTAGAGCCATACCAGCTACTTTGGAGACAACAGAAAGAAAAGCAACGACTGGAGTTGGTGAGTTAGAGTCGAAAAATTTTAATCTTCCTCTCATTCGAAACCGTGCATGAGATTTTAATATCACACGGCTTCTGAGTAATAAATGACAAAAAAATGATATCTTATAATTTCGGTGATATCCCCGATATTTTATTACTCTCCTCGCGTCTGTTTAATAATCAAATAAATTATAAAATTTAAAACTTTTCGAGGAATCCCTTTTTTAAATAATTTTTACATAAGTATGCTCAATCATTTTATTTTATCCCGTTCCCAATAGTTATGAATAATTTTATTATTTTAGGATCTTTGTTATTTACTTATACTGTTCGCAACTTTTTGTCTCGAAGAATGAAAACTAATAAAATAGTATTTATGCATTTAACAATTCGTTATAAAATTATTTTGTTTGCAAAGCTATCCCTAATAATTATTTTATAGAATAATTCTTATTTCTTAAGAAATACACATTTAAATTTTTGCTTTATTTCCAACCCAGAGTTTCGTAAAAATGAAATGTAAGTCTTAAGTGAGGACTGTATAATTATATACTGTGCTTCTATTGAATATTTTCAATTAAATTATTTATGAGAGTATTGTTTCTTTATACTAATAATTAAAAATTTTTCTAACGGATCGCACTCCTTCATAGATATCGGGAGTCCATTGATGAAAAGGAACCATAGAAAGTTTAGAAGCGAGTCCGATTGTGATACATATAAGTGCAGCGAAAATTCCCGGAGAATTATACATTTGTGTGTTCAAAAGACCGTTGACTATTTTCTGTATATTAGTTTCTCCCCCTGATAAACCGTATAGCCATGAAAAACCATAGACAAGAATAGAGGAGCTTACTCCACCTGTAAGTAAATATTTTATAGCAGCTTCATTTGATCTAATGTCTCTTTTTGTATATCCAGATAATAGATAGGAACATAGGCTCAAACATTCCAAAGATACATAAATAGTTACTAAATCATTAGCACCACATAGGAAAATTGCTCCTACAGTGCCTGTTAATATGAATACCAAAAATTCAGGAATAGCCATTTTTGTGCATCCGATATATTCTATAGATAGAGGTATACACAGAATGGAAGATAGTATTATGAAAATTTGGAATATTATAATAAAACTGTCGGTTTGCAAGGAACCCGAAAAACTAATAATTGATTCCGTTCTCAATTGAAAAAATAGTATCATACTAGTTCCTAGTAAACTTGTTAGGGAGATTAGATACAACAAAGTTGTATTTTTTTCATTGGACGTCAAATCAATCATAAAAATTATCAATAAACCAAGAATTAATATACATTCCGGTAGAATAGTACTCCCATATAAGAAAAACGCACCAGGTTCAGGTTTCATAAGAATTTTTCCAAGAGATAGGATGAAGTATCGGTCCAATTAATATTTCTAGAGCTAGAAGTGAAAAAAATAACCATTATATCTATATATACTACCGCGCCAAATGTAGAATACCACTAATTTCATAATGATAATAAAAAATAATAATATTTAATGACTATTATCATTATGAAATTAGTGGTAATCACAAATATAAAATGGAATAAATCGTATCTCAGGAATTTTGGAGTATTATACGCCACATCTTTAGAATTTTTTTAACGAAAATGTGCAAAGGCTCTGTTAGCTTCTGCCATTCTGTGGGTTTCTTCTTTTTTACGTATAGCAATACCATTATCTTTTGCTGCATCAACCAATTCGTAACTGAGTTTAATAGCCATACTCCGACCTGAGCGTTTACGTGACGCCCCCAATAGCCAACGAATAGCAAGTGCTTTTCCCTGGGTTGATCCAATCTCAAGCGGAACTTGATGTGTCGATCCACCTATACGTCTGGCTTTTACTGTTACGTTAGGAGCCGCTTTATTTACAGCTTGACGCAATACGAATAGTGGGTTTTTTTTTGTTCTCCGCTTTATACTTCCTACAGCTCTGTAAAGGATTCGGTAAGCTAGTGATTTTTTTCCGTTCCTCACAATTCGATTAACTAACATATTAACCAATCTATTGCGATATATCGGATCAGGTTTCGATATTTTTTTTTCTGCAATACTTTTACGTGACATGATACAAATAATTTATTTTTTTGATAAAGCAATTTATTTTGACTTTTTCACTCCATATTGTAGGATGGATTTTATAATCTTCCTCCAAACCGTACGTCCAACTTTCATCGGATACGGCTTTCCACACCGTAATAAATTTATGATGTTTACTCACTCTTAATCGAGTATCCGTTTCCATTATTCATACTTTCTTTTCTGGAAATCTTGTATTTCATAATCTCCAAAATCTACTCGGATACCCTTAGGTTTATCAATTATATAGACGGTGTAAAAAACACTTTGGAATTAATTGTTATGCCATTTTTATTTGCTCCAAGATAATATAAAAATCAATTATTCCAATCAAAGTCGGGTAGAAACTTTTTATTATAATTGAAACCCTAGGTATATATTAGGAAATAATAGAAATGAATTCCGTAATAGCCTGCTCTGTTCCCCCTTACAAAATATCAATTGTTGGGTTAGCTACTTGTTCACGTCTTTTTATAGATTGACAGGTATCTCGAAATGATACAATTTTTGGAGAGTGATATACAACGCACTGGAACGCCCTTGTTGACGATCTTTTACTCCTACAGCATCTAATGTTCCTCTAACAATATGGTATCTTACACCAGGTAAATCTTTGACTCTCCCCCCTCTTACTAAAACAACAGAATGTTCTTGTAAATTATGTCCTATACCTGGAATGTATGCAGTAATTTCAAATCCAGAGGTTAGTCTAACACGAGCAACTTTTCGTAAGGCGGAATTCGGTTTTTTTGGTGTCGTGGTGTAAAAGTTGACAAACTTAGTTACCTTTATTGCCACTCTACGAAACCGTACGTGAAATTTTCATTTCATACGGCTTCTCGTTCAAATTTCTAATAATAAGATTTAATAATCGTTCGACTAATCATAAATATAATTTTAAATTACTATTTATTTTACAATTATTCAAAAAAGCAAAGAATATTATTTGACGGGTTAACATGAGCATATCTTTGTGGTTGTACATCATTTGGTAATTGTCTCATCGAGAGTTTTTTTTTCCTCGATTTTATCTCCGAGTCGTTGTTCACGTAGAAAGAAATACA